TTTTATACTTTTTTTATTAAAAAAAAATAGTATAATATATATCTGTATAAAAATAAATAATTAATTTTTACTAAAAAAATAGCATCCATAGCTGAACGGTTAAAGCACCCAACTCATAATTGGAGAATTCGCAGGTTCAACTCCTGTTGGATGCATTGATGAAATAGAAATAGGAAAGGATGAAATAAAATAGAAGAGGAAATAAAAAAAAAAGCATATAAAATTTTTATATCTAAAAAAAATTTAATAAATTATTAATATTCGTAGTAAATAAATAAGCTTAATAAATAAAAAAAGTATATATAATAGTAATTTTATTTGTTACAATCAATTGAATATTAAGAAAAAAGAAATAAATTAAATAAAAACTTTAATAAAAAAATATTTAAAAGTATTTTTGAATAAAAAAGGAGAAAGAAGTCATTATGGATGAAGTGAAATACCCAATACTTACAGAAAAAACAATTCGTTTATTAGAAAAAAATCAATATACTTTTGATGTTAATCCAAAATCGACTAAAACACAAATAAAAAAATGGATTGAAAGCTTTTTTGATGTAAAAGTAAAAGCAATAAATAGTCATATACCTCCAGAGAAAAAAAAAAGAATAGGTCCAATTATAGGACATTCAGTACGCTATAAACGAATGATTATTACACTTCAATCTGGTTATTCTATTCCACTATTTTCAAACAAATAAAATTTTTTAATTCTTATCTACCTTATTTATGACTATACGTTTATACAAAGCCTATACTCCAGGTACACGAAATCGTTCTGTATTAAGTTTTGAAGAAATAGTTAAATCTCATCCTCAAAAAAAACTAACTTTTCGGCGGCATAATAAACAAGGACGTAATAATCAAGGAATTATTACTAGCCGATACAGAGGAGGAGGTCACAAACGTTTATATCGTCAAATCGATTTTCGGCGAAATAAAAAAGATATATCGGGAAAAATTACAACCATCGAATATGATCCTAATCGTACTGCAAATATATGTCTTATACATTATGAAGATGGAGAAAAAAGATATATTTTACATCCCCGTGGAATAAAAATTGGAGATACAATTATTTCTAGTAATGAAGCTCCTATTTTAATAGGAAATGCCTTACCTTTGAGTGCGGTTTGAATTATTTATTTACGTAATTGGAAGAAACCAAGTAGATTCACAGTAAAATCTATAAATCTATCACTAATTGAATAATAATAAACAAAATTATTACGATAAACCTTGAAAGGAAACTAAAAGGGAACAATAGCATGTGATATAGTTTTTTACTATAATATTCTAATATTACAATAAAAAATTTAAAGATATTATAATATGGAGAAATTTTTATTTTAAATTAAGCATATAAAATATTGGCAAAACTTTTTTTTTTAATTCTTATTTAATAAATAAAAATAAGTTAATCACATTCAAATTGATGGTCAGAGGCAATTTTGAAACTGTAAAGTGATTTTTATTAGCAAAAAACAAGCCTCCTAAGTTATTATTAAACAAAAAATGTTAACGTAAATTTATAAAATCATTCATTCTGACGCTATACAAAAAAGTACGTTAGATGATGCAAAAACTAGGATGTAGTTAAGAATAATAAAAAATAATTATAATTAAAATAATTACCAATTTTATAACAAAATATACATTTAGAAAGCTGTATGCCTTGAGAAAGGCTTGTACAGTTTGGGAAGAGACTTTATTTTGTTTATAAAAAAAAAAAAATAAAAGTCCACTTCAACCAATATGCCTTTAGGCACAGCTATACATAATATAGAAATAACACCCGGTAAAGGTGGACAATTAGTAAGAACTGCTGGAGCTGTAGCCAAACTTATTGCAAAAGAAGGCCAGTTGGCTACTTTACGGTTACCTTCTGGCGAAGTTCGCTTAGTATCCCAAAATTCTTTAGCTACAATTGGACAAATTGGGAATGCTGATACTAATAATAAAAGTATGGGTAAAGCCGGATCAAAACGATGGTTAGGAAAACGTCCTCGAGTAAGAGGCGTTGTTATGAATCCTATAGATCATCCTCATGGAGGCGGTGAAGGCCGAGCTCCTATTGGAAGAAAAAAACCATTAACTCCATGGGGTCGTACTGCACTTGGAAAAAGAACTCGAAAAATTAAAAAGTATAGTGATCCCTTAATTTTACGTCGCCGTAAAAATGGATAATTAGATTTTAAACAAAAAAATGAAAAAAAAAATATACATAAAAACAGAAGGTAGTTGGCAATGACACGTTCACTAAAAAAAGGCCCTTTTGTAGCTGACCATTTACTAAAAAAAATTGAAAATCTTAATTTGAAAAAAGAAAGAAAAATTATAGTTACTTGGTCTCGCGCATCTACTATTGTACCCACAATGATTGGACATACTATTGCTGTTCATAATGGACAAGAACATTTACCTATTTATATAACAGACCGTATGATAGGTCATAAATTAGGAGAATTTGCACCTACACGAAATTTTCGAGGACATGCAAAAAGTGATAAAAAATCTCGTCGTTAATTAGGAGGTGAGACTCAATGAAATATAATAAGTCAAATTTAGAAGCCCGAGCTTTAGCCAAACATATACGTATGTCTGCTCATAAAGCGCGGAGAGTAATTGATCAAATTCGGGGTCGTTCATATGAACAAGCACTTATGATATTAGAGTTTATGCCTTATCGAGCATGTTATCCTATATTACAACTAATTTCTTCGGCAGCAGCAAATGCAAATAATAATTTAAATATTAACAAAGTTAATTTAATTATAAGTGAAGCAAAGGTAGACGAAGGTGCTGTTTTAAAAAGGTTTCAACCAAGAGCTCAAGGACGAGGATATCCTATACATAAACCTACTTGTCATATAACTATTGTCGTAAAAAAGAAAAGTAAATAAAAAAATTATGCTAATATCATTTAGAAGGGAAAAAAAGCATGGGACAAAAAATTAACCCACTTGGTTTTCGACTTGGTGTGACTCAAAACCATCATTCTTATTGGTTTGCACAGCCAAAATATTATTCAAAACTTCTTCAAGAAGATCAGAAAATGCGTTATTGTATTGAAAATTATGTATACAAAAATATAAGAAATTCTTCAAATTATGGAGGAATTGCACGTATTGAAATAAAAAGAAAAACAGATTTAATTCAGGTTGAAATACATACGGGATTTCCTGCATTATTGGTAGAAAACCGCGGTCGTGGTATTGAACAATTAAAAACAGATGTGCAAAGTATTTTGACTCCTGGAGATCGTAAACTTCGTATGACTTTGACAGAAGTAACAAAGCCATATAGAGAACCTAATATTCTTGCGGAATATATTGCTTTACAGTTAGAAAGTCGAGTTGCTTTTAGACGAACTATGAAAAAAGCTATTGAATTAGCAAAAAAAACAAATATAAAGGGTATTAAAATACAAATTTCAGGCCGTCTTAATGGAGCTGAAATTGCTCGTGTCGAATGGGCTAGAGAAGGAAGAGTTCCTTTGCAAACTCTTCGAGCTAAAATTGATTATTGTTATTATCCAGCTCAAACTATTTATGGAGTATTAGGAATAAAAATTTGGATATTTCAAGACGAAAAGTAATTTATTTTGATTTTCTATATTTTAATATTAAATTCATTTTTTTTTATTATCTCAAATATTTATTTATAATTTTATTAACATTTCAGAAAAGTTGTTATGCTTAGTGTGCGACTCGTTAAAATCGATGTTTTTTGAATCAACATAAGAAAGAAAAAACTCGAGAAATTCCAATGTAAACTGGAAATTAATTCTTTGCTTTCTATTGAAATAACTCAATAAATGAATTATTAAATATAAAGATATTCATTTAAAACCCTTTTTCATAAAAAATATTTATGAAGCAAAAAGCATTTTATAATTAAAAAAAAACTTAATAACATATTATTATTAAATTCGTATGGTTAAAATTGGCTTGAAAAAAAACAGTGTAATAAAACATTAAAAAATTTAATTTTAATAATATTAATAATAGTTAATTTAATAAAAAAAAGTTTTACATCAGAAAAGACTAATAAATTTGATGATAGAAAATAAAAACTCCACTGTAAAAAAAAACCTAAACGTTTATTTGAAAGTAATGAGAACGACGTAATCTATAATTGAACAAAAAAATTACTAAATATATTTAATTATTAGATAGGATGGCGAAAAAAACCAAATTCAAAAAAATTACAAAAAATAATAATAACTAATTATTTTTAAGAAAACCTAAATGAGTTAATATTCGCCCGTGAAACTTTAATATAAAAAATATAAAATTTTATCAAAAATTTTATCCTATTATTATGATAATTATTATGATAATTATTTTTATTTTTTTACTAGCTCAATAAAAGTTTTTTTACTAAATAAAGAAATAATGAAAATATAAAAAAATTAAATTTATAATAATTTTATTCATGAGAAGCCGGATGAAAGAAAACCTTCATGTCCGATTTTGAAATAGAGACGAAAAAAACGTCGACTATGACCCTAAAAGAACAAAATTTCGTAAACAACATAGAGGACGGATGAAAGGAATATCTACTCGAGGTAATTCTATTTGTTTCGGTAAATTCGCCCTTCAAGCACTTGAACCAGCTTGGATTACATCTAGACAAATAGAAGCAGGACGACGAGCAATTACCCGTTATGCGCGTCGTGGTGGAAAATTGTGGATACGTATATTTCCAGATAAACCTATTACTATGCGACCTGCAGAAACACGTATGGGTTCAGGAAAAGGATCACCAGAATATTGGGTATCTGTTGTTAAGCCAGGTAGAATACTTTATGAAATAAGCGGAGTACCAGAAACTGTTGCTAGGGCAGCTATGAAAATTGCAGCATACAAAATGCCTATACGTACTCAATTTATTACTGCTACGCTCATACAAAAAATAAATAAAGAAAATTCAATATAATCACTTATAACGCTAAATGAAAAAAAACAATAATTATATAAATAATTAAAATTAGTAATATTTTATTTCTTAATTCTTCCCTCCCCCCCCTTAAAAATTTTCACCTTTTTTGAGAAGGGGGGTTAGGGGTTAAAAAAAAATGATTCAACCTCAAACTTATTTGAATGTAGCTGACAACAGTGGAGCACGAAAATTAATGTGTATACAAATTTTAGGCGCAAGTAATCGTAAATATGCACATATTGGTGATATAATTATCGCCGTCGTTAAAGAAGCAGTACCAAATATGCCCTTAAAAAAATCGGAAATAGTTCGAGCAGTAGTTGTACGAACTTGTAAAGAACTTAAACGCAAAAACGGAACTATTATACAATTTGATGATAATGCGGCTGTTGTTATTAATCAAGAAGGAAACCCTAAAGGAACACGTGTTTTTGGCCCTGTTGCCCGAGAATTAAGAGAATCTAATTTTACTAAAATAGTGTCATTAGCTCCTGAGGTATTATAAATTTTTGTATTTTCTTTTATTAATTAAAATTAATAAAATTATATATATATTTATTTGTACATTAACTTTTAAATAAATTTTTTTTTAGTATTATTATTCCAAATAAATTAGTATTTCATTTACTTTTTTTTTTTATTTCCACAATTTTACATATATATATATTTTATATTTAATTTTTTAATTATTTCAATTTTAAACTATTTTCATTTTAAAATTAGCAAAAAAATTTCTAAAAAACTAAAATTATTTTTTTGTCTTAGAAGCTTTTTTAAACTTATTAAAAAGCTTATTTATATTAATAGTAAAAAGGAGTTTTCATGAGTAACGATACTATTGCTAATATGATTACATCTATAAGAAACGCAAACTTAGAAAAAACAAAAACGGTTCAAGTACCAGCCACTAATATTACTCGGAATATTGGAAGAATTTTATTACAAGAGGGCTTTATAGAAAATTTTAGAGAACATCGAGAAAATAAAAATTATTTTTTAGTTTTTACTTTAAAATACCAAGGAAGAAAAAAAAAACCTTATATAACAACTTTACGACGTATTAGCAAACCAGGTTTAAGAATGTATTCTAATCATAAAGAAATTCCAAGAGTTTTAGGTGGAATGGGAATTGTTATTCTTTCAACATCTGAAGGAATTATGACAGATCGAGAAGCACGGGAAAAACAAATTGGAGGAGAAATTTTATGTTATGTATGGTAATTTATTTACATTTTATTTAAATCTTTCGCATAGGAAAATCTTTGTAAATAAAAAAAGCTAGCTAGTACTATATTTCTCGACGTTAGTTAAATTAAAAAAGGAGATTTTCCCTTTAATGAAGAAACAAAATTTGATTGATATGGAAGGTATAGTCACAGAATCACTTCCTAATGCCATGTTTCGAGTTTGTTTAGACAATGGATGTGAGGTTTTAACTCATATTTCAGGAAAAATAAGACGGAATTATATAAGAATATTACCAGGAGACCGAGTTAAAGTAGAATTAAGTCCTTATGATTTAACTAAGGGACGCATAACTTATCGCCTTCGTGCTAAATCACAAAATAGTTAAATTTCTTTTTGAAATCAGAAATATTAAAAATATAATCAATTAAAAAAGTTAGTATAAATTTTTTTTTTATATTATAAATAACATAAAATGAGGAATATAAAATGAAAGTTCGTGCTTCTGTTAAAAAAATATGTGATAATTGTCGATTAATTCGTAGACGAAAACGAATTATGGTGGTTTGTTCTAATCCAAAGCATAAACAAAGACAAGGATAATTTTTTATTAAATAAGATTTTAATAAAAATTATGAAAAAAATATTTAAATATTTTTTATATATAACTATATTTGAAAGAAAAAAAATATATATATTAAAATACAACAAATTTTTGAAATAAATAAACAATAATAATTATGGCAAAATTAGTAAAAAAAATTAGTTTGCGCAAAGGTAAACGTAGAATACCTAAAGGAGTTATTCATATTCAAGCAAGTTTTAACAATACAATTGTTACCGTAACGGACATACGCGGACAAGCTGTTTCTTGGTCTTCCGCCGGTGCTTGTGGTTTCAAAGGTACAAAAAAAAGTACACCGTTTGCGGCTCAAACTGCCGCAGAAAATGCTATTCGTGTTTTGATTGATCAAGGTATGAAACAAGCAGAAGTTATGATTAGTGGTCCTGGTCCAGGACGAGATACAGCTTTACGAGCTATTCGTAGAAGTGGTGTTATTTTGAATTTTGTTCGGGATGTAACTCCTATGCCACATAATGGATGTAGACCTCCGAAAAAACGACGTGTATAAAATAAAAAGATATTGTAAAAAATTTTTAATATTATTTTAAATAAGTAAAAAAAAAATTCCGTTAAATTAAACTAAATTAATAGTCAAAATATAGCTTTTCTTTTTCTTTAAATTTTTCTTAAATATTTAATTAAAAAAGAAATAAAAAAATATTTATGAAAAAAATTAAAAGCTCTAAAAAAATGATTTAATAAATTTATTTAAAAATACTTTAATTTAACTAAATTAAAGATCAATTTAGATTTATTATAGAAATTTTAAATAAATTACTTTTTTTAGTAATTAGTTAATATTTAGAGAGAAGTTACTTCTCTCTAAATATTAACTAATTACTAAAAAAAGTAACCAACTAATCTAATATTTTAAAAAAGACCTAAAGTTAATGATTTATCAATAGGTAAAGCTGCTCCAATACCTAACCAAAGCGATACTGCAGTACCAATTAAAAAAACTGTTGTTGCTACTGGACGACGAAAAGGATTTTGAAATTTATTTACATTTTCTAAAAAAGGTACTGTTAATAATCCTGCAGGTACTGCAGCCATTAAAAGAACACCTAATAATTTGTTAGGAACTGTACGAAGTATTTGAAAAACAGGGAAAAAATACCATTCAGGTAATATTTCCAAAGGAGTTGCAAAAGGGTTTGCTGGTTCACCAATCATAGAAGGTTCTAAAACAGCTAAACCTACACTACATGCAATAGTACCTAAAATAACTACTGGAAAAATATATAAAAGATCATTAGGCCAAGCAGGTTCTCCGTAATAATTATGTCCCATACCTTTGGCTAACTTAGCACGTAATATAGGGTCACTTAAATCGGGTTTTTTTGTTATTAAGATAGGTATTCATAAGATAATATTCCCCCTAAAGAATTGGACATGAACTTTTTATTCATCCAACTCAAACTATTTTTATTTAAATTAAAAAATTATTTAATCAGTTGCTTAGTATATATAAATTAAATACTTTTATTTAGTTAAAAAAAGTTCAAAATCCAAGTACACCTTTTTTTATTTTTAATAATAACTAATATTATTATTAATACGATTTTCGGATTGTCTTATTTTTTGTAAGTTTTACTTTTTGATAATTTAAAAATTATATACTTACTTAAAATTCACTTGTTAATATATTAACTTTTTTTTTCATTAGATCTTTTTTTTACTTCCATGATTGTTTCATATTAAAAAACCCAAAAGAAATGAATGTAATTTTTTTATCATATAGTATTAATAAATAGACATAAATATATAGATATATTTATTTTTATTTATTAAATTTTACGAAGCCTTTTTTTAATTTATTAGATCATAGAAAAATTTTTATTTAGAACAAATTTATTTCTTTTACCCAAGTTTTTTATTTTACTATTTTTTTCTAAAATAATTTGGGATAACAACACATTTTATTTTTATAATTAATATGGTAGATTAAAAAAATCTACAAAGTTTAATAATTAATTCAAGTCACACACTCCCATAATTAAATTTGTCTCAAAAAATAAACATATATTTTATTTAAATAAAATTTTTAAATAAAATACAAAAAATCCATAAATTTTTTTAAACACTTACAGTAATAAAAAATTTTTGGCAATAAGTAATTTTGATTTATAATAATTTTTTTAATATTAAAAAAATTACTATATTATAAAATTTTATTAGAATTATATTCTAATAATTTATAAAGGACCTGAAATACCTTGTTTACGAATCATTAGAAAATGCATTAACATAAAAACTGCAGTTAAAAGAGGTAATACAAAAGTATGTAAACTATAAAAACGAGTTAATGTAGATTGACCTACACTAACACTCCCACGTAATAATTCTACTAACGGGGATCCTATAACAGGAATAGCATCCGGTACACCTGTTACAATTTTAACAGCCCAATAACCAATTTGATCCCAGGGTAAAGAATACCCAGTTACACCAAATGAAACTGTTAATACTGCTAAAATAACACCAGTAACCCAAGTTAATTCACGAGGTTTTTTAAAACCTCCTGTTAGATAAACACGAAATATATGTAAAATCATCATTAAAACCATCATACTCGCTGACCATCGATGAACTGATCGAATTAACCAACCAAAATTCACTTCGGTCATTATATATTGAACAGACGCAAAAGCTTCAGTAACTGTTGGACGATAATAAAAAGTCATAGCAAATCCAGTTGCTACCTGCACTAAAAAACAAGTTAAGGTAATACCTCCTAAACAATAAAATATATTTACATGAGGGGGTACATATTTACTAGTAATATCATCTGCAATTGCTTGAATTTCAAGACGCTCTTCAAACCAATCATATACTCTATTGGGATAGATAAACTTTTATGTATTCCCTCTCTAAAAACCGTAAATGATACTTTTTTTTTCGTACGGCTTAAATATAAAAAATATATATTTATACATATATATATATAAAATTTTTTTATTATTTTATCTCAAGTTCGCTTTGTTTATATTAATTGCTTTTTTGAGTAATCTTTTACTTTAAATTTTGTTTTTTCTAATTAGTATGATTAATAACAATTTTATAAAGATTTTCTTGTTTGAAATTTAATAAAGATCACTAAACTTTAGATTTTTACTATATTCCGATGACTAAAAAAAAGGTATAACAAGTAAATACTTTTTTATGACCATTTTAAATTTAATTAAATAAAAAATTTTTTGGTAACGAAATTTAACTAGTAAATTTAAAAAAATTAATCATAGTTTAATTTAAATAAAATAATATTTTAATTAAATTTTATGCTTTAAATGTTTAATTTATTAACATTTAATAAAATAAAATAATCTTTTTTTTAAGACTAACAAATTGTTTTGTATTTCTAAATTTCATTTATTTAAACAAGTCGCACACCCATAATCCATAAACCTTTTAATTAATTGATTACACGATTAAACTACCTTAAATACATAAAACAAAATTATTTATTAAAAAATAAAAACAATAACTTAAAAAGGTTCAATAAAAAAGTTTAAACTTTTTTATTGAACCTTTTTAAGTTATTACCAACTTACAGGAACTCCATCTAATAATACTGAAGAATTATAAAGTTCAAGAATAATAACTAAAAAAATTGCAAATAATGCCATTGCAATACCCATTAAAGGTGTTGTGCCCCAGCCAGGAGCAACTTTTCCATATTCCGAGTTAAGTGGTTTTAATATATCTCCTAAACCACTTCGTTTTCCTTTTGTCTTAGGAGTATCATTAATAATTTGTGTAGCCATAAAATTTTATTGCATTAGTTGAGATTTGTTAACTTTGTGTACTATTATATTAATTAAAAATAAACTATATTAATTAAAATAAACCATTCTTTTGGAATTACTTAAAAATGGAAACTGCAACATTAGTCGCTATATTTATCTCATGTTCACTTGTTAGTTTTACTGGTTATGCTCTTTATACAGCCTTTGGGCAACCCTCTAAAGAACTTAGAGATCCTTTTGAAGAGCATGAAGATTAAGTTAATTATTAAAGACCTTCCCTAAAATAAAGGGAAGGTCCATAATTTAAAAAAACCAAATAAACTTAAAAAATTTTATTTTTTTTGTTTAGTTTGAATTTTAGGTGGTTCACGAAAAAAAATAGCAAAAAAAATTATTCCTAAAGTACCTACCAATAAAAATGTATAAACCAATGCTTCCATAGATTTTATTATAAGTGAGAAGTATGGAGATAGCTTTCGTACTAATTGAAAATAGATTTTATTTAAAAAGTTTGAAAAAAATGATATATATATTACTTTTTTTTATTAAATTAAATTTATTTTTTTATTAAAAAAGATAGAAAAAACCTTATTAAATTAATCTAAACTATTTGTCTTTTAGTAGTAGGGTCTCCTAATTTCTGGAATGCCCCAAATTCTACTTGTGCATCTAGATCTGGGTCAATACCAGCAAAAACATCTCTAAATAAAGTTCTAGCACCATGCCAAATATGACCAAAAAAGAAAAGAAGAGCAAATGTAGCATGGCCAAAAGTAAACCAACCTCGTGGGCTACTACGAAAAACGCCATCTGATTTTAAAGTAGCACGATCAAATTCAAAAATTTCACCTAGTTGAGCACGTCTAGCATATTTTTTTACTGTGGCTGGATCACTAAAACTTACTCCGTTAAGTTCACCACCATAAAATTCAACAGTTACACCAACTTGTTCAACACTATATTTAGATTCCGCTCTTCTGAATGGAACATCAGCTCTAACAATTCCTTCTTCATCTACCAAAACTACTGGAAAAGTTTCGAAAAAAGTGGGCATACGTCGAACAAAAAGTTCATGTCCTTCTCTATCTTTAAAAACAGCATGGCCTAACCATCCAACAGCTATTCCATCTCCATTATCCATAGCACCTGCTCTAAATAATCCACCTTTGGCTGGATTATTACCAATATAATCATAAAAAGCTAGTTTTTCTGGAATTTTAGACCAAGCTTCGGATAAACTAAGATTTTCACTTTTACTAGCACGAATTCTTCGATCTATTTCTTGCTGAAAAAATCCTTGATCCCACTGATAACGAGTAGGACCAAATAATTCTACCGGAGTTGCAGCCGAACCATACCACATAGTCCCGGCAACGACGAAAGCAGCAAAAAATACAGCCGCAATACTACTAGATAATACAGTTTCAACATTCCCCATACGTAACCCTTTATATAATCGTTGAGGGGGACGAACACTAAGATGAAATAAACCTGCTAGTATACCTAAAATGCCTGCTGCAATATGATGAGAAGCTATTCCTCCTGGAACGAAAGGATCAAAACCTTCAGCTCCCCAAGCTGGAACTACAGATTGTACTTTTCCAGTTAATCCGTAAGGATCAGATACCCATATACCAGGACCAAATAGACCTGTTACATGAAAAGCTCCAAATGCAAAGCAAAGAACTCCTGATAAAAATAAATGAATCCCAAAAATTTTAGGTAAATCCAAAGAAGGTTTTCCTGTACGTTCATCACGAAATAACTCTAAATCCCAATATACCCAATGCCAAATTGCTGCTAGAAATAATAACCCTGATAATACGATATGTACTGCAGCTACACCTTCATAGCTCCAAATACCTGCATTATTTACAGTTTCTCCAGTAATACTCCAACCCCCCCAAGATTTTGTTATCCCTAAACGAGTCATAAAAGGTATAACAAACATACCTTGTCTCCACATTGGATCAAGAATAGGATCGGAAGGATCAAAAACAGCTAATTCATATAAAGCCATAGAACCAGCCCAGCCAGAAACTAAAGCCGTATGCATTAAATGTACAGCAATTAAACGACCGGGATCATTTAGTACAACAGTATGAACACGATACCAAGGCAAACCCATGGAAATACCCCTTTCTCAAAGAGAATTAGAGACTATGTAACTTTTTTGCATTAATTAATTACTATACTATAATGAAATAAAGTTGAAACTAATAAAAATGGTTTAAACTTTAATAAAAAATTATTTTTTCTTTATAAATTATATATAATATAATTATAAAATTATATATAATAATGACAATATTATTAAAAAAATATAATATAATCTTCTTAATAACATTATAAACTAATTTTTTATTTATTAGCTACTTATTTTTTTCTCTATTTTCATCTTAAGTGCTGTTATATTTTTATTTCAAATAGAAGAAATGCCCATTGGTGTTCCAAAAGTGCCTTTTAGGCTTCCAGGAGAAGAAGATGCTGTTTGGATCGACGTATAGTGCGTTTATTAAACATATTTGGTTATATGGAAATTATCCATCATCTTTTATTTATCTAATCTAGGTGTTTTTATTTCATTTTAAACTTAATAAATTATTAAAGCTTTAATAGCATGACATAATATTTTAATAGAAATTATTAAGTAGAAAGGCTTAGTCATCTTTTCTATGGTTAGTTAACCAAAAAATAAAGCTTTAAACTTCGTTAAAGATTTAAATTAAAAATCAAAATTTAGTTAAATTTAATAATTAAAAATCTTATTTTAGAAATTAGCAGAAAATAAAAAAAGCAATGAGCTTACTTTTATATGTAGGTAAGACTTAACTAAATTTTACGGAAGTAGATTATAAACCTAAAGATATTACTAAAAACCGTTTGTAAAAAAGAAAAGATATAAAGTACAAAAATCTTTTGAATTAAAAAGAAAAAATAGATTATTTAACAAATATATTAAAGAATGAATTGTTTAATATGTTGTTTATTAAGTATATGAAAAAACGAACTTAAACTATTAAACAAAGTTATGATAATAATCCAAAAATATTTATGAAAAGAAAATATAAAATATTAAAAATTTTATAAAAAACTTAATAAACTAATAATATTTTTTTCAACTGCCTGAACTGTATTGAGCTAATAAAGAAGCTAGTACAGTTATATAAAAAAAAACAACTTATTAAAATTTATTATAACAATCGACTTTATCGGGAAAGATTACTTTTTTTAGGTCAACATGTAGACGATGAAATTGCAAATCAACTCATAGGAATTATGATGTATTTAAATGGAGAAGATGAAAGTAAAGATATGTATTTATATATTAATTCTCCCGGTGGAGCTGTATTAGCTGGAATATCGGTTTATGATGCTATGCAATTTATAGTTCCAGATGTTCATACAATTTGTATGGGATTAGCGGCTTCAATGGGATCATTTATTTTAACTGGGGGCGAAATTACTAAACGTATAGCGTTACCTCACGCTTTGCGCCAATATTTGCTTTTTTTAATTAGTAAAAAAATGTATAAGCCTTCTAGAAGGTAATAATAGCATGACATAAAAAGCTTGATAAAACTATTTCAAAAAAAACGTTTAATATCAAGATAATTAATTAAATTTTTTTATTTATTTCAGTGTTATAAATATTATTTTCTTTATTTTCTTTATTGACTAGAAAATATAAAAATAAAAATTTTCAATTTTAGTTAAATTTTAATTTAGCTATATTAAAAAAAACTTTGGCATTGTTTTATAAAAAAGAATATAAAACAACAGAACCATAATAGTATTTACCAAAAGAAAAGTGGTATATAAGTTTTAAAATAATGAATTACATCAAAAAAATTTATTAAAATAAATTTCTATTTTTTCAAAACATATTTTTATTAATTTATTTTTAGAGCTGTATACAATAAAAAAATGTTTGTACAGTTCATACAATTTTTTATATCCAATTTTATAATTAGGGTAATGATTCATCAGCCTGCTAGTTCTTATTATGATGGACAAGCAGGTGAATGTATGATGGAAGCGGAAGAAGTACTAAAACTTCGTGATTACATTACTAGAGTTTATGTGCAAAGAATAGGTAAACCTTTATGGGTTATTTCTGAAGATATGGAAAGAGATGTTTTTATGTCAGCGAAAGAAGCCAAAATTTATGGCATTGTGGATCTTGTAGCTATAGAAAACACTTAAATTTTTGAATAATTTTTTTAATTTAAAACTAATTTTCCATTTAATTTGAGATATATATTTAGATAAATTACAAAATTTTACATTACATTTTCATGGTTAAAATTAATTTGAACCAATAAATTCTGTATATAGTTTAAAATGCCTACTATTCAACAATTAATTAGAAATCGGAGACAACCAGTAGAAAATAGAACAAAATCTCCAGCCCTTCGCGGATGTCCTCAACGAAGAGGAGTTTGTACTAGAGTGTATGTGCGACTTGTTATGATTAAAAATTTTTAAATAATAAAAAAGTTCAGTATAACAGAAGAACCTTTTTTTATTTTAATAAATTATGAATCTATCATTTATTTATTAAATAAATGAAATTTATGGCTTTTATTGGTGCAAATCCAATTATTTTAATGTAAAATAAAAAAGCAGATTTTCAATACTATCAATTTAATTACAAATGTATTAAGCGAAAAAAAAATACGATAAAATTTTTATTATAAAATAATTGTATGATTGCAAAAATGGATTAATAAGGTTAGCTGCCCAGCAAACTATCAAAATAACATATCGTTACTAGATAAAAAAGTTTTTGATTTCAATCCTTTTTTTATTTGGTCAATCAAATAAAGCTAAAATTTGAAAATTATATAAATTACAAATAACATTTTTAAATTTACGAAGCTCCGGTATATAGAAAGGACCTCACCGTTGAAGAAAAAGTCATAGAAACAATGGAATCCATTATTTTTCTTATTTCAAGGTCCTATTCTTTTGTAAATAAGAAGGTTTTTTAACTTAAAAAAATTATGGTTAGGAAGGTTAAAGTAGCAAAAGCCATTAGAATTTTTACTTTCTACACTAGAAAAGTAAGTCTTTTTTATCAACAATTAAAAAAATAATTTTATGTATTTAAATATCTATTATCTATATATATATATTATTTATTTTTTTAATGATTAAAAAAAATAATGATAATCAAATAAGATATATCTATATATATATTTTATTTTTATTTTGTTATTCCAAACAAATTTTTAGAAAATATAATCAATAAAATAGAATTTTGTTACTTTTATTTTTTATTCAACTTTTCTATTAATAGAAAAAGTGATAATAAAGAATAAATAAAAAAAAAAATTCTATTTTAAATAAAGTTCTATTTTAATAAAAAAAATTATTTTTTTATTCCTTAATTAAAATCAATCAGTAATTTATGAGAGTAGACATCAATGACTAGAGTTAAACGTGGATATGTAGCTCGAAAACGACGAAAAAATATTTTTACACTTACATCAGGATTTCAGGGAGCTCATTCAAAACTATTTCGAACAGCCAATCAGCAAGGAATGCGAGCTTTAGCTTCTTCTTATCGAGATAGAAGTAAACGAAAAAGAGATCTTCGTCGCTTATGGATTACTCGGATCAATGCAGCGGCCCGAAATAATGGAATTTCTTATAATAAATTAATTCAAAACTTATATCAAAATCAAGTACTTTTGAATCGAAAAGTGCTTGCGCAAATAGCTTTACTAGATGATAATTGTTTTTTTACAATATTGAAAAAAGTTAATGAATAATAGAAAAATGAAAAAAAAATATTAAATAAAAGCCCTTCCCTGGAATAAAATTGCTCCAGGGAAGTTAATAACTTGTTAAGAAAAAATTATTGAAAATATGGGAAGAATAAATCAAAAAATTAAATTAATTTTCATTATTTAGGAAAGGTAATAAAGCTAAAATCCGAGCTCTTTTAATAGCGATAGTCATTAAACGTTGCTGTTTTGAAGTTAATCTATTCATTCGTCTAGATAAAATTTTTCCTTGTTCACTAATGAATCTACGAAGTAAATTTATATTTTTATAATCAATAATTTCGCCTGATCGAATTGGTGGTAAACGTCTACGAGAAGATCGTTTAGATTTGTTTATAGCTTGTTTCATAAAAACTATTTATTTTTTTATTTCTTTGTGAATAGTATGCTTATTACAATAAGAACAAAATTTGTTCAATTCTAATCGAATAGGCGTATTACGACGGTTTTTTTGAGTAGTATATCTAGAAACACCTAATTTTTTTTTTTCATTATTTTGAGCACAATTAGTACATTCTAAAGTAATTGTTACTCTTACATCTTTATTTTTAGCCATAATACTATTTATCTCGAATACTGAATCTCTAAAATTTATAAAATGTGTTTAAAAAAATTAGCAATTAAATTTAAATTTTTTAACGAATTATAATAATAATAAAAAACTAAAAAAATTATTATTATTTATAAATATAAATTTTTATTTTTTTTATATAAAAATATATTTTATTTAGAAAAAAGGAAGAATTAAAGCATCTGGAAAAAAACGATTAATTTCTATTAATAAACCAGCTAAAAATCCAAACCATAAAGTAGCTAATACGGGTGCTGTAGAAAGATATGTTTTTACATCTTGCATTGTAGGTCTCCTTATAATACATATTTATAAAATTTTAAATAAACTAGTAAAGTTTATTGTATTTCCTATAAATTTTTTTTATATAATAAAATAATAAATTGGATTTCTTAAGAAAAAACAAATGAATTAAAAATTTACTTTATATTTTTTTATTTGGTTAGATTTATTTTATCTTAAATCATACTTTTTTATGCAAAAAAAAAAGAATATTTGTATATAATTTTTTATTTACATACACATATATATATATATTTTTTTTTATTTAGATTTTATATATATTTTTCAAATAAAATAACTCTAATAATTTGAGTTAAAAATTATTACGAAAGATAATGAATAAATAAAAAGGAATAAATAAAAAGTGTAGGCAAAACGTTATAAATAAGATACAATTAAAATTAATATAAAGTAATAATTAATCATGGGAGGGATGTAGCGCAGTTTGGTAGCGCGTTTGTTTTGGGTACAAAATGTCGCAGGTTCGAATCCTGTCATCCCTACCCGAAAATATACGTAATAAAATTTTACTTTAAAGTAAATCAGTAATTTTGAAATACTTTATTTCTTATTACAAATAAATAAAAATTATAATACTATAAAAATTATAATACTATTTGTTATTATTAAAGATTTTCTTTAAAATAAGCGCTCTTAGTTCAGCCTGGTAGAACGCAGGTCTCCAAAACCTGATGTCGTAGGTTCAAATCCTACAGAGCGTGATTATGAAAATATTTTGAAATAAAATCTTAATTAAAACTTTTATCTATATTTAATTAAAGATCTAATTGATCACCACGTCGATATTGTAAATAGGCGGTTACAAATAATCCAGCTAAAGTTATTGGAATTAACCCTAGTACAATTCCAGACAGCAATGCTTCAACCATTTTTATTTAACTAAAATAATATTTAAGTTAGAAACTAACTCAATTTATTATTAATCTCAAAATGTATTCGAGAAATACAATGAAATTGATCGGACCTTAAAAGTTCTATTTTTAGAATTTTTTAGATAAGTTGTATTTTATTTAAACCAATAAATAAAACTAAAGCTGAAAATAGAGCGGCAAATAAAAATAGAAAATAACTGATTATAGTAAGCATGAGAAAAATCCTAATGATAATATAACAAATTTAGTATACATCCTTTGTAAAACAATTACCTAAATTCTTTATTAATTAAATTTTTATTAATTGAAAATACTTTTAGTAATTATACATATAACATTGACTTTATTTTGTTCAATGCTTTTTTTATAGTAGCAGATTTCATTAATTTTGCCACTATTTTACTCCAGATAATTTCTATTTTTTATAAAAATCTAATTGAAATTTGACTAGTTATATCAATAACACGCAGATTACACTAAAAGAAATATAAAAAAAAAAGAGGACTTTTCTATTTTATTAAGCAAAATAAAATTTTTTATTTGAAATTAAATTTTAATAAAGCATTACTTTTTTATATTTAGAATTTAATTAAATTAAATCTTAAATTGTATTTTTTATATTAATTTTTTCAAATAATCTACAGCCACGTTTTTTCAATTGCATAGCTTTTTCTATTACCTAATAATTTTATTAAAAAAAAGATATATTGAATACAAACTTTATTTAATAAAAAATAATTTGTTTTTTTATTTATTATATAAGTATATTAATTTTTGCTAATAGTATTTATAATAATTAATTTTATTTTTAATTTAATTTGCAAAATTTTAACAATTTAAATTAGTATAATATTGTAAAAAAGTGTTATATTTTACATACTAAATTAATAAATTTATAACAAATTTATTAAATTTACTAAAAAATCTAAAAAAATTGAAGTTTTTTTAAAGTTTTTTATTTTATTTGTCTTGCTGCGTTAAAACAACCCTAGATATACTGATTTAGTATGCTTCAAAAATACCTTCGGTATAACACTGATAATCTAACTAGGCTAAAAAAATATTTTACTATATTTTATAAAATTTTCTAGATTTAATCTTTTATAGAATTTTTTCCTAGCCTTTACAAATATATATGGAGCTAAGCATGTCTGGAAATACAGGAGAACGTCCTTTTGCTGATATTATTACCAGTATTCGATATTGGGTAATCCACAGTATAACTATACCATCTTTATTTATTGCAGGTTGGCTGTTTGTTAGTACAGGTTTGGCTTATGATGTTTTTGGAAGCCCTCGGCCAAATGAATATTTTACAGAAAGCCGGCAAGAAGTTCCTTTAATTACTGGTCGTTTCAATTCACTAGAACAAGTTGATGAATTTACTAGATCTTTTTAGGAGGTACCAATGACTATAGATAGAACTTATCCAATTTTTACAGTTAGGTGGTTGGCCGTTCACGGATTAGCTGTACCTACAGTCTTTTTTCTAGGATCAATATCAGCAATGCAGTTTATTCAACGATAAATTTGAATAATAACCTTTATTTAAAATGTAAAGCTATGACACAACCAAACCCAAACAAACAAAGTGTAGAATTAAATCGTACTAGCCTCTATTGGGGTTTGTTATTGATTTTTGTATTAGCTGTTTTATTTTCTAATTATTTCTTCAATTAATTAGAACAGAAATTTCTTTGCCTTATTTGGAATGAATTTAAAATTTTAATATTTATAACTGTTCTTTTTTTTGTTTAAGTTCTAACTAGAAAATGAAATTAAAAAGGGAGTATAAGATAAATGGCAAATACCACCGGAAGAATTCCTTTATGGTTAATAGGTACTGTAGCTGGTACTCTTGTAATTGGTTTAGTAGGTATATTTTTTTATGGCTCATACTCTGGATTAGGCTCATCTTTATAATAATTAAATTTTTAAACATATATGAAAAAATTATCAATAAAAAAAAATGAGATAAAGAATTGAAAAAAATAATAATAATAATTTAATTGAACAAATTTTTTTAAACATTTTATTATTTAGATTTACATAAATAATAATAATAAAAATTAAAAAGATATTATAAAAATTTATGCAATAAATTTTTATAATATCTTTTTAATTTGGTAAAGTAATAATTAATTTTTTTAATATTCTAAGTTTTTTTTATAATAAAAAAACTTAGAATATTAACAGAAAGAATATATTAAATATAAAAATATGACCTATATTTTATTTTAATTAACTTACATTTTAAAGATGTAAATAAAAAAAAAAGAAGTTTGTTTTTCAAAACGAGCCATTTGAAAAAGTTTAATCGAAAAATCCATTAAATTTTCACAATAAGCAATATGAGCCATTTTTATGTATAATTCATCAGCTTTCCATTTTTTATAAGATACAATTAATTTAAAAATTAAATATAAAAAAGATTTTTTTTGTAAATTTTTACTTTTATTTTTATATATATATTGCTTATATATATTTTTTTTTAATCTTTTTTTTTCTCTACATAAATAATAATTATTTTCGATTAATAAAAAAGTTTTATTAGTAATATATTTTTCAATATAAATTTTTGTTTCTAATTGAGAACAAATTTTTAATTCTTGACTTTTTTTTTTATAATCATAAAAAAAAAATTATTATAGTATGTTTTATTATAATATTTATGAAAAAAAAAAAACCATCTAGTTAATTGAGATGTGTTTATTAATGCTTGTTGAGTTAATTTTTTCAAATAATTTAATTTTAAGGTATACCCATGATAATTTAAAATCTCTTTTAAGAAAGGAAGAAAATAATAATATTCAAAATATTCAATTTCTAAAGAAATTACTATCATATTATATAAATATAAAAAACCTAAATTGAATTTCATTATAATGATCATCCATAATAGAAAAGAATCCTATTAATCAAACGCTTTAATTTTATTTTATTTTTTTTATTCAATAATCAAAAATTCATTTCTGCTAATTGAACTTTTTCAAATTGTTTCTTTTTAAGTACTAAAAATATTTGTGCTAATATAACAGATGCAAAAAAGAATAAAAGACCCTGAACACGTAATTGATCTTGAAGTACTATTTCCGCATCCCCTTGACCAAAGCCACCCACATTAGGGTTATTTGTTAAAGGTTGATCTGCTTTAATTAATTCACCTTCTGAAATAATAAGTTCTGGTCCTGAAGGTACAATATCCACAACTTGGCGACCATCTAAACTATCAATAGTTATTTCATAGCCACCTTTTTCTTTACGTAAAATTTTACTTACTTTACCTGTAATTGATGCATTATAAACAGTATTATTACTCTTACTCCCATCCGGATAAATTTGTCCTCTTCCTCTATTAGCACCTAAGTATATAGGATATTTTAAAAAATTTGCTTCTTTATTACTAGCAGGATCTGGTGAAAGAATAGGAAATACAATTTCACTATATTTTTTACCCGGAACAGGACCTATTACAATAATGTTTTTTTTATCAGAACTATAAGATTGAAAATAAAGATTGCCTATTTTTTCTTTCATTTCTGGAGGAATACGATCCGAAGGTGCTAATTCAAATCCTTTGGGTAAAATAAGCACAGCTCCTACATTTAATGCTCCTTTTTTACCATTAGCAAGAACTTGTTTTATTTGTGTATCATAAGGAATTTTAACAACAGCCTCAAATACAGTATCTGGCAATATAGATTGAGGAACTTTAATATCCACAGGTTTTTTAGCTAAATGGCAATTAGCACATACAATACGACCGGTTGCTTCTCGAGGATCTTCATATGCCTGTTGTGCAAAAATCGGATATGCTTCGGAAATAGATGGCCAAGCTATTATTTTCATTAGGATCATGATCGAAATCGATCGAATCACACACTTTTTTATCCAGTGACTAATATTTCTATTTTGCATAATTCAATTATTCTCTTTCAAAAAATTCATTAGTAGGATACTTAGCTAAACTAGTGATCCTTATTTATAATTCTGCCCATTATAATAATAATGAAGATCATAAATCAAAAGTATTCTACTCTACATTAGTAATTAAAAGGACTAACTAATAATTAATAAATTCTTTTTAATTAAAAACTTATTTTTTTATTCATTCATTGTATGATAAGTTGCTACGATAGAAGGAGATATACGATTTAAATGACGAAAAATCCAATATTTAAAAACAGTATCTAAAATGACTGGAAAAGTCGAAACAAAACAAGATATTATATGTTTATTATGAGCAAATCCCAAATGTTCTAACAAAGAACCTATAACTATTTCCCAACCATGAGGTGAATGGAATCCAATACATAAATCTGTTAATAAAAGAATAAAAAAAGCTTTCATTGTGTCACTTAAACTATAAAATAATTCTTGAATCCAAGAATTTAAAATAGCTAGTCTTTGTTTACCTAAAATAAAAACAGCGCTTAATATAATAAAATAAATAATATCTGTTAATAACTGTAAAAGAGTATTTAAACTATTTTCATTATATGCTTTGACTAACTGAATTGTCTTTTGATGAATTTCTATATTAAGATCTTGTGATTGTATTTCTTTTAAAGAATTTAACATTATTTTATCTAGCCAAATGAGTTCTTCTATTTCTTGAAGTCGTTTTAATGCTATTTCTTGCTGAAAAGAATTAAGAAAAATTTGAAATTGATAATTATTCCACCAATTTTCGAGCCAAGGCTCTAAAAACCAAATTTTGAAAGAAATAGAAAAACCCCAAGGAAGGAAAAATAAAAATAACATATATTGTAAAGAAGCCAATGCCTGATAACGAGCTATTTGAAAATCTTGAAGAACTAATGAAGTTGATTGTCCTGTTAACTCTGCTTGAAATCCAGACAAAGTACGAGTTATCGAACGGGGTACAAGACCTATAGATTCATAAGCCGTTGTAGTAAGATTAATTTTTTCAAAATCGACAAAATATAAAGGATTTTCTAAATTTTTTTTTTCAAAAGAAAAAAGAGAAAGAGAATAATAATGCTTCCATGTATCTAAATCATTTAAACTAGCTTCAATCCAAGCCAATTTTTTATTCATTTGTTTCATTTTTTTTAGATCTTCTTTTACCAAATTAGTTGAAATAAAAAAAGTTTTAACTTTAATTTTTTTTTTACAGTTAATTTTAATTTTGTCTAATTTATTTTTGATTTTCTCTACAAAATTTCTAGGTGAGAAAAAAAAAAAAATATTTAAAAAATTTTTCAGAAAAGAAAAAAAATAAAATTGCGGAAACATGAAAAATTGTTGGATAAATTTAATAAAAACTAGAAAATAGGAACTAACTTTAGAAAAAAAAGAATTAAAAAAATTTGATATAATTAAGACCAAATTATGAATAATGCTTAAAAAAAATAAACTAATTTTATATTCTAAAAGACTACAGTATATTACAAATACACAGTTATTTAAATTTGTATTTATATATAACATTATGGCTTGCCAAGACCGTCTTGAAGATAAAATTTTATTTTTATAAGAAATATAATCTTTTTTTATATGTTGTATTTTTTTACTTGTTTTGTAAGCTCTTTCCAAAGAACGGTATGGAGTTTTCGATAACCAAAAATAAAATTGCGCACAATAAGATTTCATAAATACTATTTAGGATTCGCTAAAACGGGAAAAAACAATATTAAAGTTTTTCTTTTATTATATATTAATTATATAAATTCAAAACTATTTTAAATTTTTTTTTATTTTTTAAATTTAAAGTCCTTCTATAGATACACGTAAAAATCGAGCTAATTCCGCAGCTTTTTCTTCTATTTCTCTTAAAGTTAATTTTTCCCCAAAGCGTGTTAAAGGAATATCTTGTTGACCTTTTATTTTCATATAAAGAATACGTCGAGGATAAATACCTTCTTGAATTTCCATACGTATTCCTTGTATATCTTTCATAAAAAAATTGATATAAATACGCCGATTTTCTCCGGGAAATCCCCAACGAAATAAAGAAACAACTTTTTCTTTTTTATCAAATTTATTATAACCACTACCTACATTCCATAAAATCATACACCATAAATAAAAACTAAGAAATAAACCGGCAATACCGTAAAAACACATTACAACTCCTTGAGGTACAAAGAGAATTTGTTGAGATGATAAAAAAGATATTAAATCTTTACCAAAATAACTGGAAAGTCCTACAAAAAAAAACCCGAGTGCACCGAATAAGAGAATAGATGCCCAACAAAAATTACTGATTCTTCGAGATCCTATTATAGGCTCTACCCAAAGCCATTCAGATTCATGATTCATAGTGACGTTTCCTAAAATTTATTAAATATATATAGTATAACTAGCAAAAAAGCCAAACTAAATTTTTTTACAAATTAAATTTATATTTAGTAGTTTAAAAAAAAAATTAATATAGTTTTTCATTTTATTTAAATTTAATAAAAAACTATATTAATTTTTTTTTATATAGATTTTCTATAATCAGAATTTGTCATTTTTATTTATATATACATATATATTTTCTATATATATATATATTTATTAATTTAAAATTGATTAAAAAATGGAAATTCCAAAGTTAATAAATAGACGAAATATAAAATAATATAAAAATTTTATTAATTATTTAATAAAATTTTTATATTATTTCGTCTTGTTCAATATATATAAATAAAGAAGCCATTGTAATTGCTGGAAAAACTAGACCTATTAAAGGCACGAAAATCGAAGGTAAATAAGAAGCTGTCATAAAAAAATTACCTTTAATAATTATTATTTGTAGAAAAAATAGTTATAAAAAAATAAGAAAATTAATTATACCGTTTTTCTAAAAAAGATGTTAATATTTTTTTTTATAATTACTTAAAAGTTTTTCAATATAAATTATTCAAATAAATATAAAAAATTTAATTAAATTTTAAATAAAGTAGTTATATTAATATATAAAATTTTAGCATCTATACAAAAATTATAACATTTAAAAAGAATAAAAAAAATTTAATTAAAATTTTTATTAAAAAAGAATAAATTAATAAAACAAATATAAAGTTAAAAAAAATAACTATTACGCTCTTTATAAGCAGCTAAACCATAAAGCTCAAATATTTTACCTAAAACTCCTTTTAAAAGGTTACGTGGAACAATTAAATCAAGTAAACCGTGATCAAATAAAGATTCAGCAACTTGAAAACCATATGGTATCTTTTGACGTAATGTTTGTTCAATTACTCTTTTACCAGCAAATGCAATATATGCTTTAGGTTCAGCAATAATTATATCTCCTAGCATACCAAAACTAGCAGTAACTCCGCCGGTTGTAGGATATGTAAGAATAGCTATATAAAGTAATTTTTTTTTAGCTTGATGAATTTGTAAAACAGATGAAATTTTAGCCATCTGCATTAAGCTCAACGTTCCTTCTTGCATCCGTGCTCCCCCAGAAGAGCATACAATAATTAATGGTATAGATTTTTCAGTAGCATATTCAATAAGACGAGTTATTTTTTCACCTACTACAGAACCCATACTCCCCCCCATAAATTGAAATTCCATAACTCCAAGAGCAATTAAATTTTTATTTAATTTGCCTATACCTGTTTGAATAGCATCAGTTAAACCAGTTCTTTTTTGATAAAAAATAACACGACTTTTATAAGAATCTTCATCAGAAAATTTGAGAATATCTCGAGCAACCATATCTTCATCCATAGGCTGCCAAGTCCCGCGATCAATTAAAAGTTCAATTCTTTCTGTACTGCTTATTTGTAAATGATATCCACACTCTTCGCAAATAGATTTGTTTTGTTTTAAGAATCTGACATAAAGAATGTTTTCACAATTATCACGTCGAGTCCATAGTCCGTTAGTAGTATTAACTTTAAGTCTTTTTCTTTCATTAAGAATATATCCTTTTGTAGCTTTTTCAATAGAGGCTCCAATTAATCCACCAAATCGGCGTTTATCTTCAAACCAATTCATTAAAGACATACTAGTAGTTTTTATTTAGTTTTTACATATTAATAATGAATATGTATTTTATATAATTAATATTTTTTAATAATCTGTAATATTAAATTTTTCTTTACATAACACAATATGTAATTAAATTTTAGTATAAATAAATAAAAACTATTTAAAATAATTTTTTTTATGGTTTAGAAGGGATTTGAACCCTTGACTTCATGGTTCGGAACCATACGCTCTAATCCACTGAGCTACAAAACCTTCAAAAAATTTATTACTTAGATATTCTAATTTGTTTTATTAATTAATGAAAAATTTTAGAATATCTAATTAATAATTAGAATTAATAATTAATAATAAGTAGAAAAAAATCTATAGATTTTTTTCTACTTATTATTAATTATTAATTTTTTTTTTTATTTTGCCAAATTTAAAAACTTATTTTGACAAAAATAAAAGTCAAAGAAAAGAAATTAAATAGTATCAATTGTTTCAAACTCAAATTTAATTTCTTTCCAAACTTCACAAGCCGCAGCTAATTCAGGACTCCACTTAGTAGCTTCACGAATAACTTCATTACCTTCGCGAGCAAGATCACGTCCTTCATTACGAGCTTGTACACAAGCTTCTAAAGCAACTCTATTAGCAACTGCACCAGGTGCATTACCCCAAGGGTGACCTAAAGTTCCTCCACCAAACTGTAATACAGAATCATCTCCAAAGATTTCAGTTAATGCTGGCATATGCCAAACATGAATACCGCCGGAAGCTACAGGTAAAACACCTGGTAAAGAAACCCAGTCTTGAGTAAAGTAAATACCACGGCTTCTATCTTTTTCAATATAATCATCACGAAGTAGATCAACAAATCCTAAAGTTACTTGACGTTCTCCTTCAAGCTTACCTACTACGGTACCAGCGTGAATATGATCTCCGCCGGATAAACGTAATGCTTTAGCTAATACACGGAAATGCATACCGTGGTTTTTTTGTCGGTCAATAACTGCATGCATTGCGCGGTGAATATGAAGAAGTAAGCCATTATCACGGCAGTAGTGAGCCAAAGTAGTATTTGCAGTAAAACCACCTGTTAAATAGTCATGCATAACAATAGGCATGCCTAATTCTCTAGCACATTGAGCTCGTTTCATCATTTCTTCACATGTACCTGCGGTAGCATTTAAATAATGCCCTTTAATTTCACCTGTTTCAGCTTGAGATTTGTAAATAGCTTCAGCTACAAATAAGAAACGATCTCTCCAACGCATAAAAGGTTGAGAATTTACGTTTTCATCATCTTTTGTGAAATCAAGTCCACCACGAAGACATTCATATACAGCTCTACCATAGTTTTTAGCAGATAAACCCAATTTTGGCTTAATAGTGCATCCTAATAATGGACGACCATATTTGTTTAATTTATCTCTTTCAACTTGAATACCATGAGGTGGGCCTTGGAAAGTTTTGGAATAAGCTGGAGGAATACGTAAATCTTCTAGACGTAAAGCTCGTAAAGCTTTAAATCCAAAAACATTACCAACAATGGAAGTAAATAAATTGGTAACAGAACCTTCTTCAAATAAATCTAATGGGTAAGCAACATAAGCAATATATTGATTCTCTTCTCCAGCAACTGCTTCAATATCATAGCATCGTCCTTTATAACGATCAAGACTAGTAAGTCCATCAGTCCAAACAGTGGTCCATGTACCAGTGGAAGATTCCGCAGCTACTGCAGCTCCAGCCTCTTCAGCTGGTACTCCTGGTTGAGGAGTCATTCGAAATGCTGCTAAAATATCAGTTTCTTTAGTCTGATAATCTGGAGTGTAATAAGTTAATCTGTAATCTTTAACACCAGCTTTAAATCCAACACCTGCTTTAGTCTCCGTTTGTGGTGACATAGGTCCCTCCCTACAACTCAATTGATAACTCTTGCAAGGATGAGGTCTGCTCGACAAATCAGTTTTTTTTAGTCTTATAAAAAACGTCTTTGGTATTTAATTTTGTCTATTTTTAGACAAAGTTATTTTACTATAACAAAACAGTATCATTGTATATTATTTTTTACATTTGATGCAACTCAGATTATTTTTTAGTAAATGATTTTTATTTTTCTAAGCATTGACCTAATAATCTTTTGAATGTTAAACTAATTAATAAAAATAAAATTTAATTAAAAACGTATTAAAAAATAACAAAAAAGAAACTATCGCCTAATATTTTTATATTGCAAAAAATATTTATTTGTTACCCTTTTTAATTTTTTTTATTTCGTATGCTTATATCTATATATAAGTAATTTATTCAAGATAATTATTTTCTTCAATAATTAAATGATCGAGTTGATACTAAATATTTTTTCAATATAATCAGCAACTAATTTTATTACTTCTAAATTTTATGAAAACAGATTCTCGTATTTTTGGGACTTCAACACTTATTGCTAAAAATATAGGACGTATTACTCAAATTATTGGCCCCGTATTAGATGTCACTTTTTCTCCAGGTAAAATGCCTAATATTTATAATTCTCTAATAGTTAAAGGGCAAAATACCGCGGGTCAAGAAATTAATGTTACTTGTGAGGTACAGCAATTACTAGGAAATAATAAGGTTCGAGCTGTTGCTATGAGTGCGACAGATGGTTTAATGAGAGGAATGCAAGTTATTGATACAGGAGCTCCTTTGAGTGTTCCAGTTGGGGAAGCTACCCTTGGGCGTATTTTTAACGTTCTAGGAGAACCTGTTGATAATCTTGGTCCTGTAGATGCTAGTACGACGTTTCCTATTCATAGATCTGCTCCGGCTTTTACACAATTAGATACTAAATTATCTATTTTCGAGACAGGAATTAAAGTAGTAGATCTTTTAGCTCCTTATCGGCGTGGTGGAAAAATCGGATTATTTGGAGGAGCTGGTGTAGGAAAAACCGTACTTATTATGGAATTAATTAATAACATTGCTAAAGCACACGGTGGTGTATCTGTTTTTGGTGGAGTAGGGGAACGTACTCGCGAAGGAAATGATCTTTACATGGAAATGAAAGAATCAAAAGTAATTAATGAAGAAAATATTTCAGAATCAAAAGTAGCATTGGTTTATGGTCAAATGAATGAGCCACCTGGAGCTCGTATGAGAGTAGGGTTAACTGCTTTAACAATGGCCGAATATTTTAGAGATGTCAATAAACAAGATGTACTTTTATTTATTGATAATATTTTCCGTTTTGTTCAAGCTGGCTCAGAGGTTTCTGCTTTATTAGGTAGAATGCCATCTGCTGTAGGTTATCAGCCAACTTTAAGTACAGAAATGGGTACTTTACAAGAGAGAATAACTTCAACAAAAGAAGGATCTATTACTTCAATTCAAGCAGTTTATGTACCTGCAGATGACTTAACTGACCCAGCTCCTGCTACCACTTTTGCACATCTAGATGCAACTACTGTATTATCAAGAGGATTAGCAGCCAAAGGTATTTATCCAGCAGTTGATCCTTTAGATTCAACTTCGACTATGCTTCAACCTTGGATTGTAGGTGAAGAGCATTATGAAACAGCTCAAGGAGTTAAGCAGACATTACAACGCTATAAAGAACTACAAGATATTATAGCTATTCTTGGACTTGATGAATTATCAGAAGAAGATAGATTAACTGTAGCAAGAGCACGAAAAATTGAGCGTTTTTTATCCCAACCTTTTTTCGTAGCAGAAGTATTTACAGGTTCTCCAGGTAAATATGTTAGTCTTATTGAAACCATTAAAGGTTTTCAAATGATTCTTTCTGGAGAATTAGATAGTTTTCCTGAACAAGCTTTTTATTTAGTAGGTAATATTGATGAAGCTACTGCAAAGGCTGCAACCTTACAAGTGGAGAATTAATTAAAAATGACCCTAAATCTTCGTGTAATGGCTCCAAACCGAATTGTTTGGAATTCTGAAGTACAAGAAATTATTTTATCTACAAATAGTGGTCGAATTGGTATATTACCCAATCATGCACCACTTTTAACAGCCTTAGATATAGGTATTATAAAAATACGACTGAATGAAAAATGGTCTACTATGGCATTAATGGGTGGTTTTGCTATGATAGATAATAATCAAATGACGATTTTAGTAAATGAAGCAGAAAAAGCTAATGAAATAAATTTGCAAGAGGCTCAAGAAGCTTTTCAGATGGCTCAAACTAAATTATCTCAAGCGGACGGTCGAAAACAAGCTATTGAAGCTAATTTAACTTTGAAAAGAGCAAAAGCACGTTTAGAAGCTATTGAAGCTATTTTATAAAAAATTTCACTAATTTTCCAAATTTAGTGAACTCAATGGCATATAATTTATATGCCATTGAGCTCTTTTATTAACTATTTACCTACTATTGGATTTGAACCAATGACTCTCGCCGTATGAAAGCGATACTCTAAACCACTGAGTTAAGTAGGCTATTATTATCATTATTATGATAGCCTATCAATTAGTAGATAAGCAATATTTTTATTAATATATTTAAAAAAGATATAAAATAATAAAAACTTTATTTTATTCTATTTAAATCATTGTCTTGACAAAAAAAAAGAAATTAAGTAATATCTTTTTACTTAAAGATAATAAGGGCTATAGCTCAGCGGTAGAGCACCTCGTTTACACGTGCGCCAATGCTTTCAAAAAATTTATCGGGTTATACGATTCACAATAAAATTCATTTTGTGAAATATTTTGTCTTACTTTTTTATAATAAATATAACAGAACAATAGCATGACAAAAAATTAAATTTCAATTTATAATAAATTGAAATTTATCTTTTAGTTGATATGGTAAAATTGAAAATTATTCAATGCTAAGCATGATGAGGATAATACGAGGACCTCGAGATATTCTATTTTTTTACTTCATAAGCTTTAGGGTGTATAAAGTTTCAAAATCTGCAAGTAATAGAAATTCATTTTGAGTAAATCCATGCTAAATTAAGCAAACCTATGTCAACATTAAATTTTTTTTTTTAAACTTTGGGATTGCTTTAAAAGATTTTTTAAACACACGGAGCTATCTTATTATTTCAATAAAAAAAAGGATAGTAAAATAACTAAATTTTATTTTTAGTTTATGAAAGAGCCCAATGCAAAAAAAATGCATGTTGGGTTCCTAAAATAGTTATAAGTAAATTTCAAATAAATATTTTTAACTATTTTACCGAGATTGTCTACGGTTCGAATCCGTATAGCCCTAAATTATTAAAATATTTAGTATTTGAAATATTTTAATTTATTATTATTATTATTTCCGTTATTAGCTCATATATTCGTTTATAATGTGTATATATATATTGAATATTTTTCTATATATAGAAAATATTCAATTAATTAAAATTTTTTTTAATATTTATTTAAAATAGAATTGTTTTTCTTATTTTACAGGAGTATATTAATGTTTTTATTACCTAAATACAATTCTTTTTTTCTTTTTTTATTAATAGCCTGTTCTATTCCCATATTAACTTTCTTCATTTCTAAGATTTTGACGCCTATTAGTAATAATAAAGGACCAGAAAAACTTACTAGCTATGAATCTGGTATAGAACCAATGGGCGATGCTTGGATTCAGTTTCAAATTCGCTATTATATGTTCGCTCTAGTGTTTGTAATTTTCGATATAGAAACAGTTTTTCTTTATCCTTGGGCCATGAGTTTTAATGAATTAGGCCTATCTGCTTTCATTGAAGCTTTAGTTTTTGTATGTGTTTTAATTATCGGTTTAGTTTATGCATGGCGGAAAGGAGCACTAGAATGGTCTTAAATTCCAACTATTATAATTATGAAAATCAAATTAATAATTCTATGAAGCCACTTATAAATTCACTTTCTAATCAAAAAAACCCAAATTCAATTATTTTAACCACTTTTAATGACTTTTCAAATTGGGCTAGGCTTTCTAGTTTATGGCCACTTCTTTATGGTACTAGTTGCTGTTTTATTGAATTTGCTTCATTAATTGGCTCACGGTTTGATTTTGATCGTTATGGTTTAGTTCCAAGGTCTAGTCCAAGACAAGCAGATCTTATAATAACAGCTGGTACTGTAACAATGAAAATGGCACCGTCTTTAGTAAGATTATATGAGCAAATGCCCGAGCCTAAATATGTAATTGCTATGGGAGCATGTACTATTACAGGAGGTATGTTTAGTACAGACTCTTATAGCACAGTTCGTGGAGTAGATAAATTAATTCCTGTAGATATTTATTTACCTGGTTGTCCACCGAAACCAGAGGCTATTATAGATGCTATAATAAAACTTCGTAAAAAGGTAGCCCAAGAAACATATAAAGATAAAGATAAATTTAAACAAGGAGAGAGATATTTAACATTAAATCATAAATTTAATTTTGTATCTACTATTAGCACCACACAATCTAATAAACAATTATATCCTCAATTTTCTAAACCTCAATTTAATTCAACTTTAAAAACTTTTGCTTCAACTGAAAAAAATGAAAATTTAACTTTTTTATTAAAAAACGAGGATAATAAAAAAAATATTAAAAATAAATAGAATTTCTTAAAAACTTAAATATGTTAAATACTTATACAAATGATACTACTACTAAAATACAAGGGCGATTATCCTCTTGGCTAGCAAAGCATAAGCTAGCTCATCGACCTTTAGGTTTTGATTATCAAGGTGTAGAAATTTTACAAATTAGATCTGAAAATTGGCTTTCTATAGCGGTTGCTTTATATGTTTATGGTTTTAATTATCTTCGTTCTCAATGCGCTTATGATGTAGCACCTGGTGGGTTATTAGCTAGTGTATATCATTTTACAAAAATACAAGATAATGCAGATCAACCTGAAGAAATATGTATAAAAATTTTTGTATCAAGACAAAGACCTAAAATACCATCTGTTTTTTGGATTTGGAAAAGTGCAGATTTTCAAGAACGAGAATCTTACGATATGTTAGGAATTTCTTATGAAAATCACCCACGTCTTAAACGTATACTAATGCCGGATACTTGGGTTGGATGGCCTTTACGTAAAGATTACATTGTACCTGATTTTTATGAGTTACAAGATGCTTATTAATATAAATTTAAGAGCTGAAAGAAAATGTAGTATATGTTAATAAATATTCAAATTGTCTTTTTTATGAAATAATAAAAGGAATAATTTATAAAAAAATAACTAATATTAATTAGAGATCTACTCTTTTTAGAAAATTTTGTTTTATTGTCTTAAATTTTATTGTCTTAAATTAGACAATAAAACAAAATAATGTATATGTAAATATATAATCAAAACAAAAAATATATTGAATAATTTTATAATGAATGCCAGAAACCAGATTTGAACTGGTGACACAAGGATTTTCAGTCCTCTGCTCTACCAACTGAGCTATCCCGGCTTTTTCGATTGGGTTATCCTAACATAAACTGGAAGCTTATGTCAATAAAAAATTCTAGTTTTGGGGGTAGAGGGACTTGAACCCTCACGGTCAATAAAGCCAACGGATTTTCTTTCTACTACAATTTAAATTGTTGCTAAGATCAACATGTAAAATTGGACTCTATCTTTATCCTCGCTCAATATCTAAAAAATAGAATTTTAAATAAATCTTTTTTTTATTTCTATTAATAAATGAAATTTCATTAAATAAGTTTTAAAATATTATTCGTTAGGATAGCTTCCATTGAGTCTCTGCACCTATCTTATTTTTAAATCAAATAAGATTTGGCTCAGGATTGCTTATACTTTTTTCAACCTAAGTTTCCCTGAATCTGAAAGCTAGCATTTAGTAAGTTTTTCTACTAAAGCTCAAATTATTTAAGTCCGTAGCGTCTACCAATTCCGCCATACCCCCTGTTTTTCGTTACTCTAAATCAAAAAAATGAATTTTTATAAAAAAAAAATTTGATTAGTCAAATTTTATTATACTAAATAATTATAATATTTTATAAGTTTTAAGGCAATACTTTATGTATATATATATATATATACAATTTTTTTTTAATTAGTAAAACTAAGTATTTTTCTGTAACTAGTAATTATTGCATTATTAAAATTTTATTGATATAATAACTCAGTTACCCAAAATAAAATTAAAAAAGTAATTATTATTATTCTTTACTCTTATTATTAATAAAGCCTGCTTAGCTCAGAGGTCAGAGCACCGCACTTGTAATGCGATGGTCATCGGTTCGACTCCGATAGCGGGCTTTTTTTAGTACTGAATCTATTATTAGAAATAAATATTAAAATAAAAATAAGAAATTTAAAAACTTTTAAAAGTTTATTTATATAAAAAAATAATACTGTTTTTCTTTGTAGCGTCTCTTATGTTATGATGTTCTTGACTAAAGAAAAATATATAATTTTTTGGTAAAAAAAGTTAAATAAATTTGAAGTAAAAAAACTTTATAAACAAAAAGTAAATCAATTTAATACCTTTTACTTTTTATTATTAATATTATTATTATCATTTTATATTTTTTGTAAATTTTTTTGTAAAAATAAGGAGTTTTTATGTCCCGTTATCGAGGACCTCGTGTAAGAATAATACGTCGTTTAGGAGCTTTACCAGGACTAACTAATAAAACACCTCAGTTAAAATCTAGTTCTATCAATCAATCAACATCTAATAAAAAAATTTCTCAATATCGCATTCGTCTAGAAGAAAAACAAAAATTACGGTTTCATTATGGAATAACAGAACGACAATTACTTAATTATGTACGTATTGCTAGAAAAGCAAAAGGGTCAACAGGTGAAGTTCTATTACAATTACTTGAAATGCGTTTAGATAATGTTATTTTTCGATTAGGTATGGCTCCTACAATTCCTGGAGCAAGGCAATTAGTAAATCATAGACATATTTTAGTTAATGATCGTATAGTAGATATACCAAGTTATCGGTGTAAACCTCAGGATTTTATTACTATAAAAGATCGACAAAAATCTCAGACTATAATTAGTAAAAATATAGATTTTTATCAAAAATATAAAATACCAAATCATTTAACTTATAATTCTTTAGAAAACAAAGGATTAGTTAATCAAATACTAGATCGTGAATCAATTGGTTTAAAAATAAATGAATTATTAGTTGTAGAATATTATTCTCGTCAGGCTTAACTAAAAACTAATAGTATTTTTAATTATATACATAATAGAAATTCGCAACTACGGAAAGAGAGGGATTCGAACCCTCGGTAAACAAAAGTCTACATAGCATTTCCAATGCTACGCCTTCGACCACTCGGCCATCTTTCCTATAATATTTTTTTGTGATTTTAAGCCATAAATTTGTAGAATAGCAAGTTTTTTAGTTGTTTTTAATTAATAAATTCAATTTATTTAAATATTTAATATATATATTTAAATAAATTAACTATAAAAAAATATTTTTAATGGAGTTATTCTCGAATAAAGGGAATAGTAAAAATTTGCTAAAGCTCTATTTGATTATGCCTCGATCTCAAAAAAATGATAATTTTATTGATAAAACTTTTACAATTGTTGCAGACATTTTATTGCGAATAATTCCGACCACACAAAGGGAAAAAGAAGCTTTTACTTATTATAGAGATGGTGCGATTTGACTTTTGAATCCTTGCAAAAATTCATTTGTTAAGGAATAAAACATGAAAATATTTAATTACATGAAACTTATACTTAGTGAAGGTTAATTTAGAAAAAAGAATTCCTTCTGTCGTGTACCCTCGATTGATGTAGCCTTCCATGTTTTAATTTTTTAGGAATTAAAGTATTAAGCAAAAGGTTAAAGCTATAATTTTTATTTTATTTTATAAGCATACATAGTTGGAAAAGCATTACGTGTAGAAATCGACAACACAAAAACTTCGTAAAATTTTAAATAAAATTTATTTTATACTCAATAGTAAAAATTATTTACTAATAAATTTATGGTTAGGAAAACAAAAATCCATCTCATTTGTAAATTGGGTACTCATATAACCATCGGAGATTGTCGAAAAAGCTAATCCTTTAAGAAACAAAGTGTTAAGAACAAAGAAAAATTTAAAAATGAAAATAAAAACCCTTTTTATAAGAAGGATGGCTAGCTATTTTTTTGAAAAAACTAGCCCTTGGTACTTTATTATATTGGGTAAGACTTTTTAGAAATTTTATAGATTAATCCCTTTTTATATATTGAACAAGAGAAGCCGTATGAAATGAAAATTTCATGTACGGTTTTGAAACGAAGTTTATTTCTTTTTCTGAAACTATATAAACGATCGTAACGAATGTCAGCTCAATCCGAAGGAGAATATGCGGAAGCTTTGCAAAATTATTATGAAGCTATGCGCTTAGAAATTGACCCCTATGATCGAAGTTATATACTATACAATATAGGCCTTATTCATACAAGTAATGGAGAACACGCAAAAGCTTTAGAATATTATTTTCAAGCATTAGAGCGAAATCCATCTTTACCACAAGCTTTTAATAATATGGCTGTGATCTGTCATTACGTGCGGCTATCGATATAATATATTTTTTTAGTAAAAAACTACCACAAATTATAAATAAGAAAAAGTGGAGACTTATTACATATAAATCACTAAAAAAGATTTTTATTAGCTGTAATAACTAAACCTTCATTATAGGATTAGGTCAAAAAATGAAGAACGATTTAAATGAAAGTCTAAAACCTCTATGGATAATGTAATTCAATTTGTTAAAAAAGCGCCGTAAAGATCCAGTATTGAAATTATGGTCTGATAAAAAAAAATCTGTTTACTTAGAAAATTCACTTATGTAATAAAGTTGAATTAAATAGCAATTGAATAAACAGCGGTGTAGTCTCAGATCCTAAAGAGATAAAGTATTTTTGATAAATTAATCATTAAATACTAAAAAAATTTAACTAAAAATAAGATAGTTACCCTAAAAATTTTTTTTTTGTAGGAGAAAAGATAAAAATAAAATAAAAAAAAAAATTCTAATTTTTCTTTAAAATTTTATTTAAAACTTATTTCATTAATGAATTTTTTATTATGAACCTATTATGATTAAAAATATTAAATATTCATTTGATAAAGAAAGAATTTGCATAATTTTTTTAATTAAGTAATAATATAGTAAATTTAATTAAGTGAGCCGTATGAGGTAGGAAACTCTCATGTAAGGTTCTAAGGGAAGATGCTTTTACCTATCCCAACCGAGGAGAACAGGCTATTCAGCAAGGAGACTCTGAAACATCCGAAGCTTGGTTTAATCAAGCAGCAGACTATTGGAAACAAGCAATATCACTTGCGCCAAGTAATTATATTGAGGCACAAAATTGGTTGAAAATAACAGGGCGTTTTAAATGAAAAAAAAATGAGATAATAAAATAGAAATTCGAATTACTTTAACTAAATATATAATTGAAATTAATATGGTCCATTAAGCACCTTAAAGATGTGTCATAATAAATTTGAATACCTGCCCTAGGTAACTTCTGTATTATAGTTGCTCCAGTTTTAAACTGAAACAAAAAGAAAAAAGTTGGATAATCAAATAATAAATATCTTTTAGAAGTTTACTATTCATTATTGGTGGGTTTTTCCTATGCCTCGTCTGAAGAGAGGAGAACCTCGATGACTATTCGTTCACCGGAACCAGAAGTCAAGATTATGGTAGAAAAAGATCCCGTAAAAACTTCTTTTGAAAAATGGGCTAAACCAGGGCATTTTTCAAGAACTTTGGCTAAGGGTCCTAATACTACAACTTGGATTTGGAACTTACATGCTGATGCTCATGATTTTGACAGTCATACAAATGATTTGGAAGAAATTTCTCGTAAAGTATTTAGTGCTCACTTTGGTCAACTAGCTGTTATTTTTATTTGGCTAAGTGGTATGTATTTTCATGGGGCTCGTTTCTCAAACTATGAAGCATGGCTAAGTGATCCTACTCATATTAAACCCAGTGCTCAAGTTGTTTGGCCAATAGTAGGGCAAGAAATTCTGAATGGAGATGTAGGTGGAGGTTTTCAAGGAATACAAATAACCTCCGGCTTTTTTCAACTTTGGCGAGCATCTGGAATAACTAGTGAATTGCAGCTTTATTCGACTGCAATAGGTGGATTAGTTTTTGCAGCTTTAATGCTTTTTGCTGGATGGTTTCATTATCATAAAGCTGCTCCTAAATTAGCTTGGTTTCAAAATGTAGAATCTATGTTAAACCATCATTTAGCTGGTCTATTAGGCTTAGGATCTTTATCTTGGGCAGGACACCAAATACATGTTTCCTTACCTATTAATCGACTTTTAGATGCCGGAGTAGATCCTAAAGAAATACCACTTCCTCATGAATTTATTTTAAATCGTGATCTTTTAGCTCAGCTTTATCCAAGTTTTTCTAAAGGATTAACCCCTTTTTTTACTCTAAATTGGTCAGAATATTCAGATTTTTTAACTTTTCGCGGAGGATTAAACCCAATTACCGGAGGTTTGTGGTTAACTGATACAGCACACCATCATTTAGCTATTGCAGTTCTTTTTCTGGTAGCTGGTCATATGTATCGAACTAATTTTGGTATTGGTCATAGCATGAAAGAAATTTTAGAAGCTCATAAAGGTCCATTTACAGGCGAAGGCCATAAAGGATTATATGAAATTCTAACTACTTCATGGCATGCTCAATTAGCTATTAATTTGGCTATGCTAGGTTCCTTAACTATTATAGTAGCTCATCATATGTATTCTATGCCTCCTTATCCATACTTAGCTACTGACTACGCTACTCAACTCTCTTTATTCACACATCATATGTGGATTGGTGGTTTTCTTATAGTTGGAGCTGCTGCACATGCTGCTATTTTTATGGTAAGAGATTATGATCCAACAACCCAATACAACAATTTATTAGATCGTGTTTTACGACACCGTGATGCAATAATATCACATCTGAACTGGGTTTGTATTTTTTTAGGTTTTCATAGTTTTGGACTATATATTCATAATGATACAATGAGCGCTTTAGGCCGTCCTCAAGATATGTTTTCAGATACTGCTATACAATTACAACCAGTTTTTGCTCAATGGATACAAAATACCCATGCTTTAGCACCTAGCTTAACAGCTCCTAATGCAACAGCAAGTACTAGTTTAACTTGGGGAGGTGGTGATTTAGTTGCAGTAGGTGGAAAAGTTGCTTTATTACCAATTCCATTAGGAACCGCGGACTTTTTGGTACATCATATTCATGCTTTTACTATTCATGTAACTGTCTTAATACTATTAAAAGGTGTTTTATTTGCACGTAGTTCTCGTTTAATACCTGATAAGGCTAATCTTGGTTTTAGATTTCCTTGTGATGGACCTGGAAGAGGGGGAACATGCCAAGTATCTGCCTGGGATCATGTTTTCTTAGGTTTATTCTGGATGTACAATGCTATTTCAGTAGTTATTTTTCATTTTAGTTGGAAAATGCAATCTGATGTATGGGGTAGTATTAACGATCAAGGAATTGTTACTCATATTACAGGAGGAAATTTCGCACAAAGTTCAATTACAATTAATGGATGGCTTCGTGACTTTTTATGGGCACAAGCATCTCAAGTAATTCAATCTTATGGTTCTTCATTATCTGCATACGGTCTTTTATTTTTGGGTGCTCATTTTGTTTGGGCTTTTAGTTTAATGTTTTTATTTAGTGGTCGCGGATATTGGCAAGAACTTATTGAGTCTATCGTTTGGGCTCATAACAAATTAAAAGTTGCCCCTGCTATTCAGCCTAGAGCCTTAAGTATTGTACAAGGCCGTGCTGTAGGAGTAGCTCATTACCTTCTGGGTGGGATTGCCACAACATGGGCATTCTTCCTAGCGAGAATTATTTCAGTAGGATAATGGCTAGGAGGATTTGAAAAGCATTATGGCATCAAGATTTCCAAAATTCAGCCAGGGCCTATCTCAAGACCCAACTACTCGTCGTATTTGGTTCGGTATTGCCACCGCGCATGACTTTGAAAGTCATGATGATATGACTGAAGAACGTCTTTATCAAAAAATTTTTGCTTCTCACTTTGGTCAGTTAGCAATTATTTTTTTATGGACCTCTGGTAATTTATTTCATGTAGCTTGGCAAGGTAATTTCGAAGCATGGGGACAAGATCCTTTACATGTACGACCAATTGCTCATGCAATTTGGGATCCACATTTTGGTCAACCAGCCGTAGAAGCATTTACTCGAGGCGGAGCGTCAGGTCCAGTTAATATAGCTTATTCTGGAGTATATCAATGGTGGTATACAATTGGTTTACGTACTAATCAAGATCTTTATACCGGAGCTCTTTTTCTATTATTTATTTCGGCTCTTTTTCTAATAGCGGGTTGGTTACATTTACAGCCGAAATGGAAACCGAGCGTTTCATGGTTTAAAAATGCGGAATCTCGTCTTAATCATCATTTATCAGGGCTTTTTGGAGTAAGTTCTTTAGCATGGACTGGACATTTAGTTCATGTGGCTATTCCTGAATCTCGAGGTGAACATGTAAGATGGAGTAATTTGTTAACAGCATTACCACATCCCCAAGGTTTAGGACCCTTTTTTGCAGGACAATGGAATGTCTATGCTCAAAATCCTGACTCAAATAGTCATTTATTTGGTACTTCTGAGGGATCGGGTACTGCTATTCTAACTTTTCTTGGAGGATTTCATCCACAAACACAAAGTTTATGGTTGACTGATATGGCTCACCATCATTTAGCTATTGCAGTTATTTTTATTATAGCTGGTCATATGTATAGAACTAATTTTGGTATTGGTCATAGTATGAAAGAAATTTTAGAAGCACATACCCCTCCGGGAGGCCGTTTGGGTCGTGGACATAAAGGTCTTTATGACACAATTAATAATTCTCTTCATTTTCAACTAGGTCTTGCTTTAGCTTCTTTAGGAGTTATTACTTCTTTAGTAGCTCAACACATGTATTCTTTACCTCCATATGCATTCTTAGCACAAGACTTTACTACTCAAGCCGCATTATATACCCATCACCAATATATTGCCGGATTTATAATGACAGGTGCTTTTGCTCACGGAGCTATTTTCTTTATAAGAGATTATAATCCAGAACAAAATAAAGATAATGTATTAGCAAGAATGCTAGAGCATAAAGAAGCTATTATATCACATTTAAGTTGGGCTAGTTTATTTTTAGGCTTCCATACTTTGGGACTTTATGTTCATAATGATGTTATGCTTGCTTTTGGTACTCCAGAAAAACAAATTTTAATTGAACCTGTGTTTGCCCAATGGATACAATCTGCTCATGGTAAAGCTTTGTATGGTTTTGATGTACTTTTATCATCAGCGGATAGTCCAGCTTTTAATGCTGGTCAGACTTTATGGCTACCAGGTTGGTTAGATGCTATTAATAATAATAGCAATTCACTATTTCTAACTATTGGTCCTGGAGATTTCTTAGTTCATCATGCTATCGCTTTAGGTTTACATACCACTACATTAATTTTAGTAAAAGGTGCTTTAGATGCACGTGGCTCTAAATTAATGCCAGATAAAAAAGAATTTGGTTATAGTTTTCCGTGCGACGGCCCAGGACGAGGTGGAACTTGTGATATTTCAGCGTGGGATGCTTTTTATTTAGCTGTTTTTTGGATGCTAAATACTATCGGATGGGTTACTTTTTATTGGCATTGGAAACATATTACTTTATGGCAAGGAAATGTATCTCAATTTAACGAATCTTCTACATATTTAATGGGATGGTTACGAGATTATTTATGGTTAAACTCTTCACAACTTATTAATGGTTATAATCCGTTTGGTATGAATAGTTTATCTGTTTGGGCATGGATGTTTTTATTTGGACATCTTGTCTGGGCTACTGGATTTATGTTTCTAATTTCTTGGCGTGGATATTGGCAAGAGCTTATTGAAACTTTGGCTTGGGCTCATGAGCGTACGCCTTTAGCTAATTTAGTTCGCTGGAAAGATAAACCAGTAGCTCTTTCTATTGTTCAAGCACGATTAGTTGGGTTAGCCCATTTCTCAGTAGGTTATATATTTACTTATGCTGCTTTTTTAATTGCTTCTACATCAGGTAAATTTGGTTAATAATTAGTAAATAGGATAAATAAATTTTATTGAATAGAATAGATTTTAGTTTTAAAGCCAAAATCTATTCTATTCAATATACAAAAGAATATAACAAAATAAAAGAAAATGAAAAGAAGTGAAAAAAAAAAATTTAAATAAAATTTTTATTTATTTCACTTTTTTAACTAAAACAAATATTTTACTCATAAAAAAAAAAATCATGGCAAAAAAAAGTCTTATTGAAAGGGAAAAAAAAAGACAAAAATTAGAAAAAAAATACCAAAGTTTTCGTCAATCTATGAAAAAAAAAATAAAGGAAACTTTATCTTTAGATGAAAAATGGGAATTCCAAAAACAATTACAAACTTTACCACGTAACAGTGCACCTACAAGACTCCATCGTCGCTGTTTTTTAACTGGAAGGCCTAGGGCAAATTATCGTGATTTTGGTTTATCTAGACATGTATTAAGAGAAATGGCTCATGCATGTTTTCTACCTGGAGTAACTAAATCTAGTTGGTAGAGAAAATTGAAGAAAAATGAAAAAAAACTATAATTAAAAAGCCCCCTAATTTTAAATTCTAATTCTAGTTGGGGGGTTTCATGAAAAAATTAAAAAGTCATTGTTTAATAAATTAAAAATGTGTTATTATACTCTAACGCGGGGTAGAGCAGCCTGGTAGCTCGCAAGGCTCATAACCTTGAGGTCATGGGTTCAAATCCCGTCCCCGCTAAATTTGTAGCGTAAAATATCAAATAAATATAAGAGTTTATATATATTATTAAAAAATCTATCGCCATTTTTAAACCTCTCTTTCTTCCTTCAATTATTTTGTTGTTTATCACTGGATGATATTTATGGTATAAAAAAAGGCGGGTAGCGGGAATCGAACCCGCATATTCTCCTTGGCAAGGAGGAATTTTACCATTAAACTATACCCGCAGTTATATCTGTATATATATAAAGATTTGTATATATATATATATATATATATTTTTTTTTTAATATAGTCAATTCTTTATTAAATTTTTTTTTTAATTAAAGAATTGATTGAAAGAATTTCAAATAAAAAAAAACCCTCCCTAGTAGAAAATATTTATTTTATATTAGAGGACTTGTATAAAATGCCTTTTAGAACTTATAATATAAAGTCTACGAAGGGAGGGAAGTGATAACGTTTTATTTTATTTCATTTTCATTCCGTATAATTATTAAAATAAAATTTTACGATATGAAAGAATTAAGGACACCAACCAAAAAAACCAGTCCAACCCATAATGAAGCACCTGAAAAAACAACATTTTTACTACTTGACCAACCATCAGGAGAGGCAAGCACAACAGGTACACCAATTACTAAAAGAAACGAAATAGCAATTAATGCAAACACAGCCAACTGAAAGGCAATAGTCATGGTTGTGGTTCTCCAAATTAAAAAAATAAAATAAGTTATACCATTAATCCTTTTCTAGTAATTATTTACTTACTGAGCCAAAAATATTTCATATTTTTTTTACTTAATTCAAAAATTTAATATTTACTTTTTATTTATGTAACAATATTGTTAAATAAGGTTCTATTATTATATAATTAATGACCTTACTATTTTTTTACTTAAAAAAGATAGGAGAGATGGCCGAGTGGTTTATGGCTCCGGTCTTGAAAACCGGCATAGTTTTCAAAAACTATCGAGGGTTCGAATCCCTCTCTCTCCTTTTATTTTTCTTCTAAATAAATACTTTTTTATGAAAAATAATTAAATTTTATTAAAATGGCTCGACTAAAAAAAGTCGAGCCATTTTAAAGTATGAATAACTAATTTATTTTTTAGTTATTAGTTAAGAGGTGTCATAGAAAGAACGGGCTCAAAATCGCGATCAATTCCTTTTTCAAATCCAGCTGCAGCCGCACGTGCTCTTCCTGCATGCCATAAATGACCCACAAAGAAAAAGAATCCTAACACGAAATGAGAAGTAGATAACCAACTCCGTGGAGAAACATAGTTTACTGCATTAATTTCAGTAGCTACGCCACCTACAGAATTTAAAGAACCTAACGGAGCATGAGTCATATACTCTGCAGAACGTCGTTCTTGCCAAGGTTGAATATCTTTTTTTAATTTACTCAAATCCAACCCATTAGGACCTCGTAAAGGCTCTAACCATGGAGCACGAAGATCCCAAAAGCGCATGGTTTCTCCTCCAAAGATAATTTCTCCGGTTGGAGAACGCATAAGGTATTTACCCAAACCAGTAGGTCCTTGAGCAGAACCTACGTTAGCTCCAAGCCGTTGATCTCTAACTAGGAAAGTGAAAGCTTGCGCTTGAGACGCTTCTGGCCCAGTAGGACCATAAAATTCACTTGGATAGGCAGTATTATTAAACCAGACAAAACAGCAAGCAATAAAGCCAAAAACCGCAACTGCCCCTAGACTATAAGATAAATATGCTTCTCCGGACCAAACAAGAGCACGACGAGCCCAAGCAAATGGTTTTGTTAAGATATGCCAGATTCCACCAAAAATACAAATAGAACCTAACCAAACATGCCCTCCAATAATATCTTCTAAGTTATCTACACTAACAATCCATCCTTCTCCACCAAAAGGTGATTTAAGTAAATAACCGAATATGACACTAGGACTAAGGGTAAGATTTGTAATTTTTCTTACATCACCCCCTCCAGGAGCCCAAGTATCATAAACACCTCCAAAATATAAGGCTTTAAATACTAAAAGAAAAGCCCCAGCACCTAATAAAATTAAATGAATACCTAAAATAGTAGTCATTTTATTTTTATCTTTCCAAACATAACCAAAAAATGGAAAAGATTCTTCTAAAGTTTCTGGTCCAATAAGCGCATGATAAATACCGCCAAAGCCCAAAACAGCAGAAGAAATTAAATGAAGTACTCCAGATACAAAATATGGAAAAGTATCTATAACTTCTCCACCAGGACCTATTCCCCACCCTAAGGTAGCTAAATGAGGAAGTAGAATTAATCCTTGTTCATACATAGGTTTTTCTGGTACAAAATGAGCTACTTCGAAGAGATTCATTGCTCCAGCCCAGAATACAATTAATCCAGCATGAGCTACATGAGCGCCTAGTAATTTACCAGATAAATTAATAAGTCTAGCATTACCAGCCCACCAAGCAAAACCTGTGGTTTCTTGATCACGACCACCTAAAGACAAGGTTCCATTAAAGAGCGTTTCCACGGGGTAGAACCTCCTCGGGGAATACAAGATTTTCATGAGGCTGATCTTGAGCTGACATCCAAGCACGGATACCTTCATTTAAAAGAATATTTTTAGTATAGAAAGTCTCAAATTCAGGATCTTCTGCTGCACGAATTTCCTGAGAAACAAAGTCATAAGCTCGTAAATTTAAAGCCAGACCAACTACTCCAATAGCGCTCATCCATAAACCAGTTACTGGAACAAATAACATAAAGAAATGCAACCAGCGTTTATTAGAAAATGCAACACCAAAAATTTGAGACCAAAAACGATTAGCTGTAACCATAGAATAAGTTTCTTCAGATTGAGTTGGGTTAAAAGCACGGAATGTATTTGCACCATCACCATCTTCGAATAAAGTATTCTCGACAGTTGCACCATGAATAGCACATAAAAGAGCAGCTCCTAAAACTCCAGCAACCCCCATCATATGAAATGGGTTTAAAGTCCAGTTATGGAAACCTTGGAAGAATAAAATAAATCGAAAAATGGCTGCTACACCGAAGCTAGGTGCAAAAAACCAACCTGATTGACCAAGAGGATAAATTAAAAATACAGAAACGAAAACAGCAATTGGACCAGAAAAAGCAATTGCATTATAAGGGCGTAATTGTACAGATCTAGCCAGCTCAAATTGGCGCAGCATAAAGCCTATTAAGGCAAAAGCACCATGAAGAGCGACAAAAGTCCATAAACCTCCTAATTGACACCAACGAGTAAAATCTCCTTGTGCTTCAGGACCCCATAATAGCAATAAAGAATGTGCTAAACTATTAGCAGGAGTAGAAACTGCAGCAGTTAGAAAATTACAGCCTTCTAAATAAGAGCTAGCCAATCCATGAGTATACCATGAAGTAACAAAAGTTGTACCTGTAAACCACCCACCTAAAGAAAAATAAGCACATGGAAAAAGTAATAGACCAGACCAACCTACAAATACAAAACGATCTCTTCTTAACCAGTCATCCATGCTATCAAATAAACCTTTTGGTTCTTTGGAAGACTTTCCAATGGCTATAGTCATAGTGATTCTCCTATTCAACTATTTTAATCATTTTTAAGTACCTTAAATCTAAAAATTAAATAATATTTCTATTTTTTTGTAAATAAACTCTTCTACATTTTAGACAACTAAAGATTTAGAAGATAGGTAAACTTTTCTTTTCTTTGTTATTTATGTTTGTGTATGTCCCTCTAACTCAAATTTATTTTTCATTTTACTTTTTTTTTAGTAAAATCTATTATAAGAATAACAAATTTATTTAGAATAAAAATCTTTAAATTTACTAAAACATAATTTATATATTTTAAATATTTCTTTATGAAAATAAATAAAAATTTTATTAGAAATTTATTATTGTTATTAATTTATAATTAATCTATTAAGTATATTATATCAATTAATTGTCTTATATCAAATTTAGTCGTAATATTTTATAAAAAAAGAATTATTTAGTTAATCAAATTTTGATATTCGGTTACTTTTTTTTCATTTTTAATATTTTGGTTCATTAAAATTTCTTATAATGTTTTCTATTTATTTCTTATAATGTTTTCTATTTAAATTAAATTAATTTATTATAACTTAAAAATAAGAAAACAGAATTTTATATTATTTTTATTCTATTTACTTCTCTAATAACTCAAAATTTTTTATTTAAGTATAAATATATAAGCCCTTTATCAGATTTGAACCGATGACTTACGCCTTACCATGGCGTTACTCTACCACTGAGTTAAAAGGGCAAATTTGAGAAGTTATTAAGAAATAAATATAAGTACAGTTTGTGATAAAAAGGATATATTTGTCAACTTAAATTTTATTACTTAAAGTTAAATTACAAATTTATGTAACTTATGTAACTTTTTTTTAAATTCAAAACTTTTTTTCATTTATTATTATTTAAAGTTTTTATTAAAATATTTTTGTAATTATTTATAATTAAAGAAATCAAGCATATTATTAACTATTGACAGTAAATAAAGAATTAAGTAACATAAATATGAGGATTAAGCCCCCATCGTCTAGTGGCCTAGGACATCTCTCTTTCAAGGAGGCGACGGGGATTCGAATTCCCCTGGGGGTATTACGAAAAAGTCTTTGTAATACTTTAATATTACATAAAATCTTTTATATAATTTTATATAATAATTGGAAAAAAATAACAAAGTTATACTAATAAATAACTTTGTTATTTTTTTTTCTGCTTCTTTTTCTTGGGTCGATGCTCGAGCGGTTAATGGGGACGGACTGTAAATCCGCTGGCAATGCCTACGCTGGTTCAAATCCAGCTCGGCCCAAATTTTATCCAGATTTAAGCATAAAATTTTACATACTTTGTTTTTATTTTGTTCATTTTCTAGTTAAATCGAATTTCTTTTATAACTCAAATTTTTCTATAAAAAAAAGGTTTACTTAATAAAATATTATTAATTTGACATAAAGCTTTTTAAATCGACATAATAAATATGTACATGTTTATAGGGATTGTAGTTCAATTGGTTAGAGCACCGCCCTGTCAAGGCGGAAGTTGCGGGTTCGAGTCCCGTCAATCCCGATATGTCTAATTAAACTAATTCAAATAATTTTAATAAATTTTTATTAGTATTTTTCTTAATTTTTCATTAAGCTAATTTAAATAATTTTTTTATTTTATTACCAAATAAAATATTTCCGAATTACTAATAAAAAGAAATTCTGTTAAAAAAATACTGTTTTTTAACAGAATTTCTTTTTATTAATATATTAAATTCAATTAAATTTTTCTATTTTCTATCTTTTCAAATAAAATAAAGTAACTTTTAATTAATTTTGTTAATTAGATTAATAAAATATTCAATTTCGTTTTGAAAAAGCCATTTATTTCTAACTAATATTTTTGTCATTTTATTTAATAAAACTTGATGCAAAATAAAAAATTTTAATAAATATTGATAAATTTCTAAAAGAGTATAATAAATAAAAGAATCATTAAATAACAAATTATTTACTTTTAACCATCTTTGTTGATTATTTAATAATTCAAAACGAGTCATATTTTCTAGGGGGTTTTCAATTAACCAACGTTGATATAAATATACAGGAGTAAATACTTGCGGGCGTTTTAATTGAACACCAATTCCTTCAATACGCTTAAAAGTTTCAACATTATTTTTTTCAATAAAAGGTAATTGATTCCACCAATTTATAGAAAAGTTATTTATGGAATCTCGACCATATCCACGACGAAGAAAAAATTGTTTGATTTTTTGACTCGAACAAGATTTTTCTCGTTCTCTTCTTGCTCCATAAGTAACATACAATCTTCTTAACATTTCTTCATCTATAAATAAATTTTGACGGGAAAAAATAAAATGATGATTTCGGAATAATAAACCAGTAGGGTCCCAAAGAAATCGTCCTCCAATAAATAACATAGGTTTACTAGATAATCGAGATTCCATTCGATATTCCGTAAATAATTGCGAAAATCCAAGTATTACAAACTGCTCTTCTAATAAAATATCTTCCAACTGAAATTCTAATTCTTGTACATTTCTTCGTCTTATTCGGGATAAAATCCTTTCATAAGGAAGTTGCTCTTTTGTTTTGTGCTGAATAATTTCAAAAAACTGAGAACTTTTTGGTGAGTCATTAAATTCTTTCTTTTCTTTTTTTTTTGAAAAATGAAAATTATATGTAACTTCAAATTCATTAGGTCTGCTTATCCAATTAAATAAATTAGTACGAATAAAATTAAGACGAGATATTTTAGGAGCCCAAGTTATATTACTAGTTAATTGATAAAGTTCTTTTTTATAAGAAATTATTTGACTAAACGATTTATTTAACAATGTATTTTTTGCATTTTGATTTATTATGGAAAAAAGTCCTTTTTTAATCATATGTAAAGGATTTTTTGTTTGAAACTGAAAATTAAAATTCTTTTTTTTATTAGTATCTTGTCCTTCAAATATTTCTAACCATGAAAACTCTATTAAAAGACTTTCTAAAATATTACAAGCTAAATAAAAATCATTTTCAGCATATTTATCAAGTGAAATTAAATTATCCGGTTTATTTTCTAATATGAACCAAGAATCTCGAGCTGCTAACCCGGCTAAAGAACCTAAAATATGAGGTAAAATAGTTAATTCTTTTATTGTTGATTCAAAAATCGAAGGCTCTAAATACCATTTAGATAAATAATAAAATTTTTTTTTCCACAAATCGTTACCAAAATATAAAGGATTTCTAGACGAGTTTTTTATAAATAAATTTTGTACGATAACTTTTCCAACTTTATAAAAAAGTATCCCATAATTCTGCATAAAATTTATTTTATTATTTATATATGTAGAACCTAAAGCTTGTCTATGAAAAGCTAATCTTATAGTTTTTTTTTCTATTATAGATCGATTTTGAACAATACTAATTAATAAAATTTCATTAATAAGTCCTGCTAAATCTCGTGCATTATACCCCATGGTTCTATATCCAAATTCGTTAATACATGATTTTTTATTTTTTGAATAAAAATATTTACTATGTTTACTATGTAATAAAATCGAAATTCTTTTTTGTCTTTGTAAAATATTAAACATTCGAATATTTATTAATCGATCTAATCTATTTGGAGAAATTAAAGCAGGATCAACTTTTTTAGGAAGATGAGTCGAACCAATAATAACTATATTGTGAGTATTTTTTTTACTAAAACGAGTTTGAAAATATTTTAAGAAAATACCAAGTAAAAAAGTTGGATCAGATTCAACATTTTGAGTTGAACGGTTTACATTAAGTTCATGAATATTTTGCATCCATACTATACATGGAGATAGCTTTTTTGCTAATTCTAAAATAAGATTTAATCTTCGTAAACTTTCCATTAAAATGTTCATCCAACTCTCAGTTATAATATCAGGTTTATTATATAAAAGTTTATTTATAGATATTTTTATTAAAGGAACAAAAGCATTTGCTGCTATATTTTTGATCAAATAAGATCGTCCAGTTTCTAATGAACCTATTAATAAAATTCCTTTTGAAGAAAAAAATCTTAATTCAAGTGGAACAGGTTTTTTATACAGAGTTGATTTTAAAGTATTAATTTGCCATGGGATATGTAAGGAAGTTGTTTTTTGCCACGAAGATAAAAAAACTAAATTTTCTGCTAAATAAAATTGATGAAACGGATAATTTACTAAATTTTTTTGATAATTTTCAGTTAAATTTTCTAAATAATTTTTTAATTTGTGTTGTTTAACAATTGGATTACCAAATTGAAAATTTATAGAATTATTATTAGAAGTAAATATTGATCTATATTGCTCAATGCTTTTGTCAGTTATTAAAGATTGAACTAATAGTTTTCGTTCTCTGCGAGAAAGGTCCAATCCTTTATTGTCAATTAATAATTTGTTTATTTTTTTTTTCGTAAATAAATAAAATTTTGCATTTTTTATATAGTGTTTTAAATTTCTAAAAAGATGCATTAATATATTTTCTGATTTAATAAATTGTATTGAATTATTATGAATTAAATTATCTAAATATCTTCCACGTGAAGAATCTATTAAAGATTGAATTATTTCAAAATATCTCCATAGTTCAAAATAATCTGAGCCTAATAAAGTAGAAAAATATTTTTGGAAAAGAAAATAGCTAAAAATAATAAAACTTATAGTTGCTATATATTGTTTATTCCATTTAATTACCAAATTTAAAGAAAAACATGGCCATAAAATTTGTTGATTGCTATGTTGTTCATTAATTTGTTTCAATAAACGTAAATTCCAAATTTCAAATGAATTACCAATAATTCTATTTTTTAAATTAAATAATAAATTTTTTAATAAATACTCTAATTTTTTTTTTTTATTTTGTAAAACTGTTGGTAAAATATAATTAAATTGATCATTAATATTTAATAATAGTTCTGAAAATGAATTTAAAACTATGTTTTTAAAATACTTCCACCATTTAAAAGTAAAAAACCATGGTATATATTTTTCAAATAAGGTCCACTTTACAAAAAAAGTTGATGTTTTAAATATTTGATGTATTTTACTTCGTGGAATTAATTTAATAGAATTTTTTGAAAAAGATGATAATATGTTTTTGTTTTTTTCATAATTCGATTTTCTATTATCTATATTCTTATTCAAAATAATATTCATTAAATTTGCTTTGGAATTAGACTTTATAATAAATAATTTATTAGTGCAATTAACTATTTCATTATTTTTGCTTTTAATTTTTATAAAAAACTCAGAAAGTAAATAATTTTCAAAAGAATTTATTTGATGAACATTCTTTTTTGGTTTTAATGTCTTTTGAATATATGGATTTTTATTTAAATTTATTTTTTTTAAATTTATTTTTTTCTCATCAAAAACTGGATTAAATTTAACTAATAAATTTAATAATTTATTTAAGTTAAATTTATGTAAAAAGATTAATTTTTCATAGTTAAATTTTTCTAAATTTTTCGATAAAAAAATTTTATATATTTGTGATTCAATATTTGAATTTTTATTTAGTTTTTTATAAAAAAAAGTTAATTGATTAGTAGACAAAATTTTTTTTTCTATAGCTATACTTTTTATTAATTGTTTATATGTCAAATTATTTTTTTTATTTTTTTTTAAATAAAATTTTAAGTTTTTTTTATAGCTTAAATTAGAATAATATAAAAAGTTTAATAATTTTAGTGTATCTGCTTTAAAAAATTGAGAGTTTAATAAAATTTCATTAGACATTTTTATAGAATTAAAATAAATTTCTTTATTTTGCCATATTGGAAATATAAAAAAAATGCTATTAAAAATTTTTGTGCAAATTTTATTATTATTATTAAAATAATTAATAAGAAAGTTAGTAATTAATATTTTATCAAAATAGAAATGTTTATTTAATTTATAATAAATATCAAACGTTACTTGCTCTAATAAAATATTTTTATTTAAAATAATTTTTTTAATTTTTATAGTTTCTGGAGAATAAGTTAATAGTTTTGAAATTTTATTAAAATTTTTCTGAAAAATGAATATAAAAGTTTTATAAAATATATAAATATTTTTTTTATTTAATTTATTAGACCATTTAATAATTAAATTTTTACTATTTATAAAATTTATTTGATTAGATAAAAATAATAAATTTTTTTGCTTTTTAATAAAAAATTTGAATGTTTTTTTGTTTTTGTTTTTTGTATCAATTAAAGTATATTCATTAAAGTTACAATAAATATATCTATTTTTTTTTATATTATTAGAATAAAAATAGTTTGTTCCTTTTTTTTTCCAATTTAATAAATTTTGATCAATTAGATATTTTGTTATTTTTCTTAAATTTGTTTCTTTTCTATAATAAAACAATTTATTAATTAAAAATAAATTATTTAAAATTTTTATTGAATTTTCGTAAAAGTTATTATAAATTAGTTTATAATCATTTGTAATTTTAATATAAAATTTTCTCAAAATATTATAAATTTTAATTTTTTTTTTTAAATCATCTTTTATTAAAGCTTTATTTCTTTTTTTCTCTTCTTCATAAATTATTTTAGTAATTAATAAATTTTTTTTTAATTTAAAATTTTCGCTATTTTGATAATTCAAATTATAATCAACAGTTTTTATATAAAATAAATTATATTTAATTATTAATAAATTAAATTTATCTAAAAAAGTAGCTAAATTTACAAAATATTTAATTTGAAATAATAAACTTTTATTATATTTTATATTTTTATTATAATTAGCAATACTAATATATTTATGAATAAAAAACCATAATAAATAAAAAATATTTTTAGAGGATTTGGAATTTCTAAATAAAACTAATTTCTTTATATTATTTTTTTCTTTATAAATAATCTTATAAGTATAATCTAAAAAAATAAAAGAATTCAAATTTTTATGGTTTTTTTTGACTTTCCACAAAAAAATTAATCTATAATTATCTGATTTTATAAAATGTCTAAAAAATTTACTTTCTTGTTTTTTAACTATTCTAATTTTTTTTTTATATTTTTTAGTAGTAGAAAAAGCGATACTTAATTCATCTATAGACAAAATATTTGAAAAAAAATTAGAAGTAAATTTTGAAGTTCCTTTATTTTCAAAAAAGAATGTATTTATAATATATTTTTTTTTTTCTATAAATAAATTTTTTATCCATAATATTAAATAATTTTTGAAAAAAGGACTCAAAAATAAATTTGACTTTATTACGTTTCTATCATTTTGATTAAAAAAAAGTATATCCCAAATTGTTGAAGTAATACTTTGTTTAACATATTTGTTATTCCAACTTTTTTTATCTAAAAGCCATTTCAAAAAAAATTTATTCGATTTAGCAAGACTATTTTCAACTAAATTTAAATTTTTTTTTATTTCAGGTTTCTTTCTTTTTTCCAATTTCAAATTTTGATCAATTATTTCATAATTATTTATTAATTTATCAGAGTTTTTTATTTTATATAAAATATATTTTGACATTCGATATGAAATTTCTGATAAATTCTTATCTGTTCTTAAATTTTTTTTTTCATTATATAAAGATTTTGATTTTAATAATCTTATGTTTAATTTATTTTTATTAATATTAATTTCATTTAAATCATTTTTGTATTTAAATAAACATTTTTTATATAATTGCCATATAGAAAATTCAGCATAATTCTTGAAAAAAAACCATCCTTTTTTTTTTATTGAAATATAAGATTTTGCAATAATTGGATCCGCTTCACCAAAACTTTTTAAATTTTGAATTATATTTCTTTTTACTAAATAAAATTGTTTAGGATTTACTTTTTTTTTATAATATATTGGAATTGAAAAAAAGAATTTAGTATTATAATTATCGTTGTTCAATTTAATTGTTGAATTGAAATCATTTAATTTTAAAGGATTTTCTATTTCAAAAATTAATTTTTCACAAAAAGCAGAAAATATTTGAAGAACTAAAGTATCTTTTAATATTTTTTGATTTTTATTTGATCTGAATTTTATATTTTTTTTCGAATTTTCAAAAAAAATAGAATTAAATTTATTTTCCCAATTATAATTTTGATAAAGCATATTATTTATATAGAATTGAAAAAAATGTTTTAAATCATTTGTATTTTTTTTTTTTAATAAATTATCAATTTTTTCTATAGAATTGGACGATATTTTCCAACTGGGCAGAATTTCTTTTATAATCAAAAGTTTCCACCATTCTGAGTTTTTACTTAAAATTTCATTATATGCAGGGATAACATAGAGTTTTTTTTTTAAACTTGCTCTAATAATTGAATATTGTTTTTTTTTTTTTAAATCAAAACTTTTGAAAAGAGACTGATGTGTAAAAGTCGAAATATTTTTTTTATTAAAAATTTTCTTCAAATCTTTTTCCTTATATTTATAATAATTTATATGTCCAGAAACTATTTTAACTAAATTTAAATATTTTCTTTCAATAATAGTTTTATTACTTAAACGATATAAAGAAATTGATAATGTAAGTAATAAAAAAGTATTTAATATTGAACTTTTGTTAGTTTTCGAACTGTTTAAATCACGGAAAATTAATGAACTAATAATTCGAAAGTCAAAAAGTTTAATAAAACTTTCTTTATTAAAAAAAAGTCTAATTAAAAATTTAACTAAATTTGATTCTGCCCATATCTCAAAAAAATATTGAGGGTTTTTTATTTCTTCTAATTTTAATCTTTTATATAAGTATTTGTTTTTTGATAATTCTTGTTTCATTTTTTTTACAGCAGTTAGATAAAACTTTATAATAACTAGATTTTTTATATGGAAACTTCAACTAAATAACTTTAAAAATTTAAGCTTTTTTGCTATTTTCTTTAATATAAAAATATTAAATGTCTTTAGGCATTGCTAATTTTTTCTATTTATAAAAAAGAATTTAGCTAGTATTCTAACTAAAACTAAAATTTAAAAATTTTTTATTGTTTATGATTTTATTTAATATATTTATGTTATTTTATTTATAATGACATAAACATAAGGTTTCGTCAACCAATAAAAATTAAATTAAATTTTTTATTATTAGATTATTTTTTATAAATGATAATAAAACTTTATTTATATTTAGTTCAATTTTGTTTTAAATGGGCGAACGACGGGAATTGAACCCGCGCGTGGTGGATCCACAATCCACTGCCTTAATCCACTTGGCCACGTCCGCCCTTTCTAGAATTTATTAATTCATTTCTAATAAAAAAAAAATAATGACCTTGGGGCTTTAGTTCCCAAGGTCATTATTTTTTCAAGTTGTTATCCTATTTTCTATAAATTTATAATAATAAAATTATAACTAAAATATTAACCATTTACAGAAGGAGCTTCAACAGAAGCTAAATCTAGAGGGAAGTTGTGAGCGTTACGTTCATGCATAACTTCCATACCAAGGTTAGCACGGTTGATGATGTCAGCCCAAGTGTTAATTACACGGCCTTGACTGTCAACAACAGATTGGTTAAAGTTGAAACCATTTAGGTTGAAAGCCATTGTGCTGATGCCCAATGCAGTAAACCAGATACCTACTACAGGCCAAGCAGCTAAAAAGAAGTGTAAAGAACGAGAGTTGTTAAAGCTAGCATATTGGAAAATAAGTCTACCAAAGTAACCGTGAGCAGCTACGATGTTGTAAGTTTCTTCCTCTTGACCAAACTTGTAACCTGCGTTAGCAGACTCATTCTCAGTAGTTTCTCGGATTAAACTTGAAGTTACCAAGGAACCATGCATAGCACTGAATAGAGAGCCGCCGAATACGCCAGCTACACCAAGCATGTGAAATGGGTGCATAAGGATGTTATGTTCAGCTTGGAACACAATCATTAAGTTAAAAGTACCAGAGATTCCTAAAGGCATACCGTCAGAGAAGCTTCCTTGACCAATAGGGTAGATCAAGAAAACAGCAGCAGCAGCCGCAACAGGAGCTGAATATGCAACAGCGATCCAAGGACGCATACCTAAACGGAAGCTAAGTTCCCATTCACGACCCATGTAGCAAGCTACACCAAGTAAGAAGTGAAGAACGATTAGTTCATAAGGACCACCATTGTATAGCCATTCATCAACGGAAGCAGCTTCCCAAATTGGGTAAAAGTGCAAACCGATAGCTGCAGAAGTAGGAATAATAGCACCAGAGATTATGTTGTTTCCGTAAAGAAGAGAACCAGAAACAGGCTCACGAATACCATCAATATCTACAGGAGGAGCTGCGATGAAAGCAATAATGAATACAGAGGTTGCAGTTAATAGAGTAGGGATCATTAATACACCGAACCATCCGATATAAAGGCGGTTTTCAGTGCTGGTAACCCAGTCGCAGAAGCGACCCCATAGGCTTGCGCTTTCGCGTCTTTCTAAAGTTGCGGTCATGGTAAAACTTGGTTTGTAAAATAATAATAAGTTACCCAAGTATATAAACTTGTTAACTTACAGTATTACACAAAGTGTATTACTATGTCAACTGATCTTTAAAATGAAAATTTTTATTTTATGTATAAAAAAGATTAATTAGATCAAATTAATCTTTTGTAATAAAGTGATTTATCTTTTTATAACAAATAACATTGGATAATATTCTATATAGAGAATTATTAATTCGGGCTAAACTGAAATCTAAACTAAAATGGGTTGCCCGGGGCTCGAACCCGGAACTCGTCGGATGAAAGTGGATGAATTTAGTTTCATTTTTTGAGTAAAAATAAAAACACCTCTTCCCAAACCGTGCTTGCAATTTTTATTGCACACGGCTTTCTCTATGTAGTCACTTCATTTTCTTGAGATTTTCGTGAGTAAGTTTTTAATTATTATTAAATTAATAATTTTATTAAGCAGTTAATTTTACTAATTTGAATTATCTTATTTACTATTAGTAATTTTTTCTTGTAATAGTTTCGCTAAAGAATTTATTTGAACAATATCAAGATACCAAATTTTTTTTATAGAAGGATATAGTTTAAGAAATTTTAAATTAATTAGCTCTTGTTTTTTTAGAAAAAGAGATTTTGCAAAAAAATTTGAACCGTGCTTTTTCCAAACATAACGTATAGTACTTTTATGTTTGCAAGCTAATGTTTTAGCACAAGAAAATCGAAGTATATATTGTACTTGATATAAGTTTTTTTTATTTTTGCATCCACTGTAGTAATAAAAGAAATTTTTCCAAATTTGATCAAAACGATTAAAAATTTCGTCATCTGTTAAAGTGGTCCAAGCTAATTTACTTATTGGATGCCCTAAAATATTACAAAATTTTTCCTTAGCTAACAATTCAATTAAAGATGATATTGGAGTAATAGAATAAAGTTCCTTTTTGATAATATATGCTTTTTTTAAATAATGTAGCATTTTAGTTTCAACTAAAACTTTTTTTATTTGAATACTAAAAAGATACCCTAAAAAAAAAAAGCAGCTCTTAGAAATTTTTTTTATATCTATTCTATAAGGTTTAAATAAATAATGGAAATAATAATGCCAAAATTTAAAAAGAAAAAAACTCCATTTTTCTGCTAAATAATTAGAACTTTTTATTGCTATAATAGAATTATTGTCATATCTTACATAATGAAAAGACAATTTTTTTTTATAAAAAAAAAATTGTAATTTCATCCATAAAGGATCATTAATAATATAATTAAATTTTTTAATACAATCTTTTTTATCCAGTAAAGTCAAATATGATAATGATTTAAAATAATTTAAGACTTTCCATTGATTAATTAAAAAAAATTCTAGTTCACAAATATAATAATGCCATAAAAATATGGATAATCGAGTCATTTCTTTTTGAGAAAAAAATGCATTTGTATTCAAAGTAATTAACTTTTTATTTTTATGAAATATTAATCGTAATAAATGAGAAAAAGAAGCATCTTGTACCCGTCGACGAAGAATTCGGATTAGAAGTTCTGGATGAAAAAAATGAGGTATTTTTACATTTAAAATGTAATTAGAGTGTAAAAAATGATCTTCTATAAAAGGAAATACAGAATGAATAGATTGATAATTAGTCCATTTGTTAAATTCTTTTATAAAAGTTTTTTCTAATTGCACAGAAAAAAAAATTTCTAAAATTATCGCAAAACCTTCTTGAATTACTTTCAAATAAAAATAGTTGTTGTAATTAATATTAAAAACTTTATTGTAGCTTTTATTTAATTCTTTTTTATTTCTTTTTCGGCGTATTCTATTAATTAAACGTTTTAATGTTAAAAAACTAAAATGTTTGCTTAAATTAGAATTTTCTACTTTTTTTAACTTTATTTTATTGACAGAACGATTATAAGCAATTGCATAAAGATCATCTTGAAATAAAAGTGGGTATAAAAAGCGCTGTTGCCATCCAAGTTTTTTTTCGATTTTATCTAGCTCCTTTATTTCGTGCAAAATTTCTGCTATGCTTCTCATCTGAGCAACCTCTTAAAATATAAAATGATACATAGTGCAATCTATTAAAATAAAACTAAATAATTTAGCAAACAAAACTAATTTGATTTATTTTATTATTAAAAATTTTTGATTGCTCTCCTGACTTAAAATTTTTCTTTAATTTAGTCAGCAAACTGGTGATTTATTTACATTTTTTTAAATGTTTAGGATTCATTTCTAGTAAAAACAGCCTTTATATTATAATATAAGGCCAAACCTCTTTTATATTGACTATTAATTTTATTTTAACTTTATAATTAATAAAAAGAATTCAAAATAAATTTTTTTGAATAGAAGCTCGTTCTTCTGGTTTTTACCTTTGATTCAAGCAATTTAGCTTTATCCATTAATTTTATTGACTTGAGAATAAAAAATAAAAAACGACATGCTATTTTTTCTGGCAAATTTCTTTTTGAGATTAGTCGTAGTCTTACAAACCCTTGTCAATGGTTTGGATGAATCTTGTATTTCATCTAAATGTATAAAATTCCTTAGTCGCACTTAAAAGCCGAGTACTCTACCATTGAGTTAGCAACCCTTGTTTTTTTTTTAATTAAAAAAATACTTCCTAAATAAAATTTTCTAAAAAAGATGATAAATATTAAATAACTTTACGTTTTTTTTGATTTAAATAAAGTTATAGAAATTCTTAATATAGCTAAGAAATATTAAGAAATATCAATATGATTATATGGTAGTAAATTCTTTTTGTCAATGCTGGATGGAAAAAGATATAAATTTTATTTGTTTTAATTATTTAATTTAATATTTTTTTCCATAAAAACACTAAGCTTTTTTCTTTTACTTTAAAGTTTAAAGTAAAAGAAAAAAGCTTAGTGTTTTTCAATTATTTTTTATAAAAATCTAATTTATTTTTAATGGAATTCGAAAAAAAATAAAATATGTTGGCAATATTGACTGTATTTTTTATTGGAATAAAAAAAACTAAGTAAATATATAGTGAAAGGAAAAAAAGTGGATAATAAAACAATAACTGAATAGAACAAAAAATAGGACTCATAAACTTCTCCTAAAATTTAAATTAAATTTGTTCAAATATCTTTGCTTTTTTTTTTATTAACTGTTTTAAATTCTATTTTAGCGAGCTAAAAAAAAGAAAAACTAGCGCTATTTTTTTATACCATATATCTTTTTTAATTATTATTAAATATATTAAAAAAATAATTTTTAAAATATAGAATTAATTCAAAAAAAATTTAAGCACTTAAAGCTTCTTTGGCTGCATACATTATTTCAACAGTAATATTGGTAATATTATTTTGACGTGCAAATTTTTCAGTATTTCTTTTAATTTTACCTCTAACAAATCCAGGTATTTTATTTAATTCTAGTTGACTTTCGTAATTCCAAGTTAGATCAGTATCTGTTGATAATGATTTTGTAATTACTTCTTTCGTATCATGACCACCAAAGATTTCTAAAAGATGATCTTCCATACCTAAAGTGAAAGAATTATAAACTAAATCAGCGATTTGATTAGTACCTTCATAACCTAAAAAAGGACGATATCCTAACGGAAAATTTTGAATATGAACTGGTGAAGAAATAACTCCACAGGGAATATCAAGACGTTTACCAATATGACGTTCCATTTGAGTGCCAAATATTGCAGATGGTTCTATGCGAGCAATCATATCGCCCACTTTAGTATGATCATCTGTAATCAATATTTCATCACAAAATCCTTGGACTTGTTCTTTAAACCATTCTGCATCGTGTTTACAATAAGTACCCGTGCAACTAACACGAATTCCCATTTCTCTAGCAAGAATTCTAGTTATTGAAGCAGCGTGGGTTGCATCACCAAAAACAACGGCTTTTTTTCCTGTTAAATTTTGACAGTCAATAGACCGTGAAAACCAAGCAGCTTGAGAAACAAATCTTGTTTGCTGATCAATATAAGGTTCATAATTAAATTTTTTATTAGAAACCAAATTATTAACATGTTTTTGGATTTGTCGGATACATTCAGCTGTATCTACAATTCCCATTGGTGTTATAGATATATAAGGCATTCCAAATTTTTTTTCTAAATAAATAGCTGTCATTAAACCTACTTCACGATATGGAACTAAATTAAACCAGGCTTTTGGTAAATCTTGAAGATCTTTTACAGAGCCTCCTTCAGGAATGACTCTATTAACTTTAATATTCAGGTCTTGTAATAGACGCTTTAATTCACGACAATCATGTTGATTATGAAAACCTAATGTAAAGATTCCAATAATATTTGCTGAAGGTTCTTTTGTTATAGATTGATCTAACGTTCCTTGTCTGCAAGCTTTTTCTAAATAATAGCGAACTACTTGTTCTAAAGTTCTATCTGCGGCTTGAAGCTCATTAACTCGGTAATGATTTACATCAGCCAGAATAACATCTGAGTTTGAAGTGATAGAAGCTCTATCAACAAAATTTTGTAAATCTTCTTGTAAAATACTAGAAGTACATGTGGGTGTTAATACAATTAAATCTGGGCGTTCTTCTTTATCTTTTCGAGTTATATTATCAACTACTTTTTCTTGAGATCCACGTGCTAATACATGGCGATCCACTATACTAGCTGTTACAGGAGTAAAATCTCTCTCTCTTTCTAACATTGAACGCATTACATTAAAGTAATCGTCTCCTAAAGGAGCATGCATAATAGCATGAACATTTTTAAAAGAACTGGCTACACGAAGGGTTCCGATGTGAGCAGGTCCAGCATACATCCAATAAGCTAATTTCATAAATAGAATCTCTTTATAACTTTCAATAAATAATAATATGATCTTTTTTCATTTTACACCATAGAAATATCCCTTGCCATATTTATGTAATTGTCATAATATGGTATTTCTAATACAATATATTATGAATTATTAATAATAGAAATAATTTTTTAATATTTTATTTTAAACTTTTTCTATTTATTTATTAGAAATAGTAAATCTGGGACGGAAGGATTCGAACCTCCGAGTAACAGGGCCAAAACCTGGTGCCTTACCACTTGGCCACGCCCCATAAATAGACAATACTAGTAAATACTTATATTGATATTTTGTCAATTACTTTATTTATCTTTCTATTATTAAATAATATTATTTGATTCTAATCAAAGAATAGAAGATAAATTAAAAAAATAAAACGACTATTATTAAAAATATATAACCTCTTTGACACTAATAAAACCTATAGTAAGATATACCGAAGAGCCTTTTTTATTAACTAATGAAAAATTTTTCATTTTTTATTAAATCATTATAATAATTTTTATTGGAGAACATAAATGCTAGCTATGTTTAATATTTATCTAGATAACACGTTTCATTTGAATGGTATCATTTTGGCTAAATTACCTGAAGCTTATGCTATTTTTGATCCAATTGTAGATGTAATGCCAATCATTCCTGTATTTTTCTTTCTTTTAGCTTTTGTTTGGCAAGCTTCTGTAAGTTTTAGATAATCTTTTTTTTATTAACATAATTTAAATTTTTTTGTAGTATTTTCTTTCATTTCAATTTAAAAGGCGGGGGTGATTTTTTTCACTTTCGCCTTATATACGTATAATATATATATAGGAATATTTCTTTATTATATATTTATGCTAATTTCTATACATATAGAATATTCTAATAATTTATTAATTATTGATTATAATCGAGTTAAAAAAGTTTAATTAATTATAGTAAATGAATTAATTTAAATTTTATTCAATAATTTAATTAGTTTTTTTATACTTATTGGAGAAATGACAGAAGGATTAATTGCACCCATTTTAAAATTTTTAAAATTGTTGTAGTCTTATTTTATTTTTATGTTAACGGGGGTTCAAATCCTCCTTTCTCCATGATTTTGATTTAAATAGCAAAAAATAAAAAATTATAAAAATAAATTTTTTATTTTTTTATTTTATTCTAACTTCAATTTACAACCTATTCTATTCTATTTCTAGTAATGATCCCGGAGATTACGCTATGCTTACTCTTAAGCTGTTCGTTTACACAGTGGTTATTTTTTTTGTTTCTCTTTTCGTTTTTGGGTTTTTATCAAACGATCCTGGTCGTAATCCGGGACGTAAAGAATAATTTTTTATATATAACATATACATTATTGAAATATTGAAATGAAGAAATAAATATAAACTTTGGAAAAAAATAATAATAAGTTTTTCTAATTTACAAAAATTTTTTAATTGAAGGAGAGAGAGGGATTCGAACCCTCGGTACAAAAAAATGTACAACGGATTAGCAATCCATCGCTTTAAACCACTCGGCCATCTCTCCAATCAAAAAATTATAACACGCTGTAGAAGTAGAAGTCTAGACAATAATAATATTATTATTATGTATATTATTTTATTTCTGTATATATATATATAAAATATAAAATTTTATTTCAGTAAATAAAAATATAAAAAAATTTATTAAACTAATTTTTTTTTATTTAATTAGGTCTTTTATTTCATTTTATTTGAGCCTAGCCAGATACTGGGACTGGCCAGGCTACCTTTTTTTGTAAATAAATAAAAAATTAATCAATTTATTGATATAAATTTTTACCTAATCTTAAGGCCAAAATACCTGTTATAAAAGCACTGACAAGAGCTACAATAATTTGACTGTCTGAAATCGATGTCATTTTTTTCTCTCCTAGAAATCTACAATATAAATAACAAATTCATTAAAAAAAAATTTTTTAATTAATTAATATTAATAAAGATCTATTAATTAGTAAATTTATTAATTAAATAATTAATATTAAATTTTTGAATGAATAGGTTTTTTATTATTGTACTGATCTTAATTCTATATGGCTATAGATATTTTTTTTTAATAATTTTAATTTTTTTTTTTAATTTCATAGAATCAAATTGAAAACAGAGAGGTTAAACCAGAATGAATTTAGAGGTTATTGCACAGCTTACTGCTTTGGCTTTAATAGTTGGCTCAGGTCCTTTAGTAATTGCTTTATTAGCGGCACGTAAAGGCAATTTATGATTTTAAAAGCCATCTTCGGAAATGAAATAACTTTTTTTTAAGTATTGAATCTCCGGAGATGGAGTTTAAGTCGGGAGATATTAAAAGTAAAAAATTTTGAACAAAAAACAAAAAATTATGCTATAATAATTTCGTAGCGGGTATAGTTTAGTGGTAAAAGTGTGATTCGTTCTATAATTAACTTAAATATAGTTAAGGGGTCTTTAAAATAATTTTAAATTTTTGACCAATAACTTTATTTCTAAAAAGATTGTAAATCTTTTAAAAAAAAAAAAGCGAAATTCCTACTACAATAAAAATGAAAAAAGCAACACGGAATTCTTTTAAAATTATAATTTTTTCAGCTGAAAATCTATGGATAGAAAACTAAAATATTTTTTTTCGTAACTGAATCTTTAATTAAGTAAAAAATAAATAAATTAAAGCAATTTAGCTCTAAAATAATAAATTTAGTTTACTAAATTTATTAATATTTTTATTGAAGCTCGGTAAAAAATATTTTCCTAATGATTTATTTTAATAGAAATAAAGAACGAAGTAATTATAAATTTTTTTATTAAAAATTTGTAAAAGGATCATCTATAAAATTATCTAATAAAAAAAATTAACATAGATGATATGAATCTATTGTAATACACAATATAATAGAAATTTTTTTTTTTCTAATTCATAAAGGAGCCGTATGATATGAAAATTTCATGTTCGGTTTTGAAATAGAGGCAATAATGAAATAAAAAGCGCCGACTATAACCCTTAGCCTTCCAAGCTAATGATGCGGGTTCGATTCCCGCTACCCGCCTATTATGTTTTTYCATTAAAAAAGAATAATTAACTATTTTTATAAAAATAGTTAATTATTCTTTTTTAATATTTTTATGAAATCAGAAGTACAATGATTTACTAGCGTCCATCGTCTAATGGATAGGACAGAGGTCTTCTAAACCTCCAGTATAGGTTCGAATCCTATTGGACGTAATATTTAGAAAAAAATAGAAATAACAAACTATTTAAAATTTAAAAGTGTAAATCTAATATTTTTTTTTTWWTTTTTTGTATCTTTAAAATAATTGCTTTTTTTATTTCTTCAGTGAAAAGAAAAAAGCCGAAATTTTTTTTTTTTCGGCTTTTTTCTTTTTATTCTAAATACTTAAATTTTTATTTTTCTTCTTGAAGTAAAAAAAGTTCCGTATGTTCTTTAATAGCTTCTTTTAAAATATTTTCAGCTTGCTCTGTAAAAATTTTAGTAGAACGTATAATTTCCGCAAATTGAGGTTTGTTAGTAATTAAATATTCACGTAATTGAACAAGAAATTTCTTTACTTGGTCGACTTCTAATACATCTAAATATCCATTTACTCCAGTATAAATAGTTGCTACCTGCTCTTCTACAGCTAAAGGAGATGACTGAGATTGTTTAAGTAATTCGCGTAATCTTTGACCTCTTGCTAATTGGTTCTGAGTGGCTTTATCGAGATCAGATGCAAATTGTGCAAATGCTTCTAGCTCTGCAAATTGAGCTAGTTCTAGTTTCAACTTTCCAGCTACTTGTTTCATAGCTTTAATTTGAGCTGCAGACCCTACTCTAGACACGGAAATACCTACATTAATTGCAGGACGAATTCCTGCATTGAATAAATCTGCTGATAAAAATATTTGTCCATCGGTAATGGAAATAACATTTGTAGGAATATAAGCTGAAACATCTCCTGCTTGAGTTTCTACGATAGGTAAAGCAGTCATACTTCCTTCACCTAATTGTGAACTTAATTTAGCTGCTCTTTCTAAGAGGCGAGAATGTAAATAAAAAACATCGCCTGGATATGCTTCCCGACCTGGTGGTCTTCTTAATAAAAGAGACATTTGTCTATAAGCTTGTGCTTGTTTCGAAAGATCATCATAAATTATTAAAGTATGCTGTTTACGATACATAAAATATTCTGCTAAAGCAGCTCCTGTATAAGGAGCAAGATACTGCAAGGTAGCAGGAGAATTAGCTGCTTCAGCTACCACAATTGTATACTCTAAAGCACCACGTTCTTCAAAAGTAGTCACTACTTGCGCTACTGAAGATGCCTTTTGTCCGATGGCCACATAAACGCATATTACATTTTGACCTTTTTGATTCAAAATGGTGTCTATAGCTACTGCTGTTTTACCAGTTTGTCGATCTCCAATAATTAATTCACGCTGACCACGTCCAATAGGAATCATAGAATCAATAGCAATAAGACCTGTTTGCATAGGTTCATAGACAGAGCGTCTTGAGATAATACCGGGAGCTGAAGATTCAATTAATCTAAATTCTGAAGCTGCGATTTGGCCTTTACCATCAATAGGTTGAGCTAAAGCATTTACAACACGACCCAAGTAAGCGTCACTTACAGGTATTTGAGCAATTTTTCCTGTTGCTTTTACAGAACTACCTTCTTGAATAGTTAAGCCATCACCCATTAATACAACGCCAACATTATCTGATTCTAAATTTAAAGCAATTCCTATACTACGATCTTCAAATTCAACTAATTCACCAGCCATTACTTTATCAAGACCATAAATACGTGCAATACCATCTCCTACTTGAAGTACAGTACCTACATTTACTACTTTAACTTCTTGACTATAATCTTCTATTTGTTTACGGATAATACTGCTAATTTCGTCAGGTCGAATATTTACCATTAGCGTTCGTTAATAATTTTTTGAAAAATAAAACTAATGAAAGCTAATTAGTTGTGCTTTCCATGGCTCTGAGTAGGCCAATATGATAATCAATTACGCGTGAATGTAATTCGTTATTTAAACGTTTATTTAACGCTTCTAAGGCTCTTTCTAATGCAAGACGTGAAACTTGTTGTCTAACTTGTTCAATTGCTCTTTGTTCTTCAAAACGAATAGTAGCATTTTTTGAATCTTCTAGTCGTTTTGAATCTTCGTCAGCAGCATTTATTAATTCTCTCTTTTCCCTCTCTATTTGAGAAATACCATTTACACGAATTTCATCTGCTTTTATTTTTGCTCGTTCTAAACGAGTTCGAGCTTGGTTAAGTTTATCAGTTGCTTCATTATATCGTTCTTCCGCGTCATTAATTGTACTTAAAATAGTCTGTTTACGATTACTTAATAAATTGTTTAATGAAAGTAGATTATTTATCGAAGATTTTTACGAATTAGAAATCTCTTCCCAAACCGAACATGAATTTTTCAATTCATTCGGCTTTCTCGCTTAGTTTTTTTAACTGAGCCTGCCTCTGTTGATTTTTTAATCTTTCCATAAAATGATTTGCAAAGATTTTCTATACTTTTTTATTAAAAAAAATTTAAGGGCTCTTCTGACAAAAGTTATTTTATTTTTTTATTAACTGTCAGCAAGGTTGTTTTTTTGAATAACTTAATATTAGACTTTTTCTAGGTTGTCAATTCAGCATAAAAAACCAAAACTGGTTAGTTTTTAGAGATAATAATAATTTATTTAATAAATAAATTTAAGAATTAGTTTGATATGAGTGTTATATATCAAATTAATCTCTAAATATATTTTTATATTTTCTATATATAAAATATTAGGGGAAAGAAAAACCCCAACGGTGCTTAGACTTCAAGCATTTTAGCTTTAACCATTTTCTTGATATTTCCGAATAAAGTAATAGTAAAAAAATTAAAAATTACTAATTTTACGAAATGCTATAGTTGTTCTAAATTTTGTTTAGAAGTAATTCGTCGGAATTATACACTTTTTTTTATTTTGAAGTGTAACTGGATTATTCCAGCAGTTTTATTCAAATAATTAACCCGCACACACTCCCTTTCCAAAGTAAACTAATAAGCTAAGCACTACACTTAAATTAATTAAATTTGTTTCTAAAAGATTTGTATTTAAACCAAAATTACCAGCAATAGGCCAATAACCTGAAGAAATAACTAAATTAATAATATTTTGCATATTCTCTCTCCCATTAATAGGTTATCTAAGTTTTACAGAGTTTTTTACTCAAAATCACTTGAATTTTTAGTTATAGACAGAGACTCATTTATCTAGTTTTAAGTCTAATTAGCAATATAATTGAAAAATAGTTTATTTGCTTTATACAAAAACAAAAGTTATAAAACTTTTTTTCCAAAAGATAAATATAAATTTTGTTCAATTTAAATATTAAATAGTTTTTTTTAAGAAATAAAATGGTTAACCATTTTATTTCTTAAAAAAAACTATTTAAATCGAAAAGTATAAAGTTTTCAAGACAATTGAATTTAAACAAAAGGATTTGCAAATAAAAGAGCCAAAGCTACAACCAAACCATAAATAGTTAAAGCTTCCATGAAAGCTAAGCTTAATAGCAATGTACCTCGAATTTTACCTTCTGCTTCTGGTTGTCTAGCAATACCTTCTACTGCTTGACCGGCAGCAGTACCTTGACCAATACCAGGTCCAATAGAAGCTAAACCTACAGCTAATCCAGCAGCAATAACAGACGCAGCAGAAATTAAGGGGTTCATTATAATATCCTCTAACCAAAATTAAGAAAAGATTCATATAGAAAAACCTATTCTCTATTGCTCACTTATATTCTTAATAAAAAGAAATTAAGTTAAGCAGTTATTAACTCAAGATGTCTCTTAATAAAGTGATAGTATCACTAAGAAAAATAAATAAAAGTTTTTGTTTTGATTGTTTCAAATTTTTTTCTTATTTAAGAATCTAAATCCTATTGAATAAAATAGAATAACAATTAAAAAATAGTTTTTATTTAAATTTAAAATAAATTTTGTTAATTATTAAAATTTTTTTTATTATTATACCTCATAAATTTTGTTTTCGAATTTATAATATAGAATTTAAATTTAAAGTAAATTAAGTTGTTTATTTAAAAATAATTATGTTTTAAAAGCATTTATAATATCTTTATATATATACTTATTTCGATTTTTTATAATTTAATGATGACCTTCTAATGATTCTCCTATATATGCTGCTGCTAAGGTTGCAAATATTAAAGCTTGAATAGCACTTGTAAATAATCCTAAAAACATCATAGGTATAGGAATAACCAAAGGTACTAAAGAAATAAGAACAGCAACTACTAATTCATCAGCTAATATATTTCCAAAAAGTCGAAAACTTAGGGATAAGGGTTTTGTAAAATCTTCTAAAATATTAATTGGTAAAAGTACCGGAGTTGGTTGAATATATTTACCAAAATAATTTAAACCTTTTTTATGAAGACCTGCATAAAAATAAGCTACTGAGGTTAATAAAGCTAACGCAACAGTTGTATTAATATCATTCGTAGGTGCAGCTAATTCCCCATGAGGTAGTTCAAAAACTCTCCAAGGAAGAAGAGCACCTGACCAATTTGAAACAAAAATAAATAAAAACATAGTTCCTATAAAAGGGACCCAAGGTCGATATTCCTCTTCCCCTATTTGAGTTCTGGTCAAATCTCGAATAAATTCTAAAACATATTCGACAAAATTTTGACCACTTGTTGGAATAGTTTGTAAATCGCGCGTTGCGAAAATAGCTAAACTTAATAAAATAGCAATAACAATCCAGGAAGTTATAAGTACTTGTGCGTGAACTTGAAAACTGCCTATTTGCCAATAGAAGTGTTGACCTACTTCCACACCAGATATTTCATATAAATTATTAAGTGTGCTAATGGAAAATTGTGCAGTATGCATATTACCCCTTCTAAAGATTAACTGTGAAAAATAGAAATGAATTTTATAAACAATTCCATTATTTAAATGTCTTATTGTTCTAAACTTTTTTATTATGTTATAACATATTTATTACAATAAAATATTTATTTTTATTGTAATATATTTTTAAGTTTTAAAATAGTAATGAGTAATAAAATAAAAAAAATTATTTTTTTACTATTTTTTTACTAAAATAATTATTCGATTTTTATGGAATTATAACGACCTGTACTAATAGCTAATGTTAATTTATTTAAAATCCATCGAATAGAAGCTCGAGCATCATCATTTGCTGGAATCGGTATATCTGTAAGATCTGGATCACAATCTGTATCAACCAAACAAATTGTTGGAATACCTAAAGTTATACATTCTTGAATAGCGGTTATTTCTTTTTGCTGATCTATTATTATTACAATATCCGGTAAATTCGTCATATATTTAATTCCATTTAAATATTTTTGAAGTTGAGTTAATTGTCTTTTTAAAGTTGCCGCTTCTTTTTTAGGAAGTTGATTAAATACTCCTGTTTTTTCTTTGTTTTCTAAATCCTTAAATCTTTGAAGACGTTTTTCTATAGTTGACCAATTAGTTAACATACCGCCAAGCCATTTTTGATTTACATAATGACATCGAGCTTTTATAGAAGCTGATGCTACTAAATCAGCTGCTTGATATTTTGTACCTACAATTAAAAACTGTTTCCCTTTACTTGACGCATTAGCTACTAAATCGCAAGCTTCTGATAAAAAACGAGCTGTTTGAGTAAGATTTAAAATATGAATACCTTTTCGTTCTGTAAAAATATAAGAAGCCATTTTAGGATTCCATTTTCGAGCTTGATGACCAAAATGTACCCCTGCTTCCATCATTTCTTCTAAATTAATATTCCAAGATTTTTGTTTCATTTTTTTTTTTATAAAAAAAGTCTAATTTATTTTTCTATTTAGACTAAAATTAATACATTTTTTAAATTTTTTTTTTAAGTTTATGTTCATTTAATATATTATCTAAAAAATTTTAGATAACTTAATTAAATCTATTTATTCGTATTTATTTCAAAAAATTGTTGCTTTAATTTTTTATGAATCTGATCTGAAGTAAAAGAAATAGAAAGTTTTTCATATAAAAAAATATCTTTTACTTTATTATGAAATAATTTAATTTTATTTTTTTTTTTTAGTAAAATATTTTTTTGTTTTTCCAAACTTATTTGCCAAATAACTTCCTGACATCCAGTACCTGCAGGAACTATTCCACCAAGAATAACATTTTCTTTCAAACCCTTTAACCAATCAATCCGACCCCGCAAAGCTGCTTTTGCTAACACTCGAGTAGTTTCTTGGAAACTAGCTTCTGATATGAAACTTTGAGTATTAAGAGAGGCTTTTGTTATACCTAATAATACAGGTTTATAAGGAATAACTTCTTCCAAAGCACGATTCATTCTTTTTATTCTCGTAAATTCAATTAATTCACCAGGTAAAAAACCATTAGTTATTCCATCTTCTAAAGTAATAACTTTAGAAGTCATTTGACGTACAATAATTTCTATATGTTTATCCGATATTTGTACTCCTTGTGATCCATAAACCTTTTGAATTTGATCAACTAAATTTAATTGACTCTGTTCCATACTAATTCGAGCACTCAAAAAGTAGCCCCAGAGACTTCCAAAAAAATTTGTCATGTCTTTATTCCGATCTTCAAAACCTTTTTCTAAATTAATAAAAACTGAATTTATTGGACGAGCTTCTAATAACTGCTCGACTTTAGGAAGCCCTTGAATAATATCCCCCGATTTTAATCTTTCATACACTAAAGTGATTAATGTATCTCCTTCTTTAAGAATTTCACCATAATTATTATGAATTGTAGCTCCACCAGTGGTTAAATATGGTTTAGCTAATCTAACTACTGAAGAAAAATCTTCATAAATAGCTATAATTTGACCAGATTCATAAAAGTGCTGATATTTAGATATAGAAAAACCATCGCAAAAAAAATGTCCAAGATTCACTAATTGAATTTTTTTTTTTTTTAAAAAAAATAAAGAAAAAGACCAATTTAATAAATTAAAAACGTTATTTTTAGTTAAAATAAATTTATGAATTTTTTCATTTTCATCCAAAAAGTACCATTTAGTTAGTTTAATTTTTTTCTTAAAATTCTCAATAATTGAAAAATTAATTGATATTAATTTATTATTAGATTTTATATAAGAAAAAGGTTGAAAGAATTTCGTAATATTTTGTGAATGGCCTAAAAGACCCAAAAATTCTATAAAATTTTGTTTCATCAAAGTTTCTTTTTTTTGTATATTAAAATCTTTAATTATTTTTTTTGATTCATAAGTTAAAATTTTTTCTATGTTATTTTCTACTTCTGTATTTTTTCCTGTTTTCTCGACTAAAATAGTTTGAAATAAATTTGATGGAGATAAAATAAGAAAAGAGTTTTCTTCTTGGTTTTTTTTCGAAGGAGTACGAATAATACCCCAAGTTTTATTGAACAATAAATTTTTTTCACTAAATTTTTGATTAATAATATATTTTTTTTTATTAAAAAAGTAGTTAATAAGAATATTGTTTTCTTCTTTTTTATGATTTAAACTAGAATATTTTATTAAATTTATTTGAAAGAAAAATTTAATAATTTTATTAATACGTATTTTTATAAAAGAAATACGAGCTTCTTTTATAAATATTTTCGTTTCCCAATTTAATATTAAACAGCTTTGAATTAATTGAATCTCAATATCGTTAAGTATTTTAACTTCTTCACCATCTCGATAAAAAATATATTTAACAGTTTGAATTTGAACCGTTTGTTGTTCTTTTAAGAAATCTAAAAAAAAAGGTATTGGTAAATTTAAAGCATTGTCATTAGATGTTATTTTATATTCTATTGCCGGTCTAATCAAAAAAAAAGAATTATCTTTAGAAAGTACAATCCATTCAAGATAAATCCAATTTTTAGCTCGAAATTGTTCAAAAATTTTTTCCCCCGGTGGTATTAAAATACCATTTTGTTTAAAGTTTTTTTGTTTCTCTTTAAGATAATATATACTTCCAGGTAGTATTTTTATTTCAACGCTATTAGTTTCTTTTTTTATTTTAATAAAACCTGTTACTTTACTAGTAATAGTGGAAGTTATTTTTGTGCCCGCTTTAATAAAACTATTATTTTCTACCAAAATAGAAGAAAAAAGAGATTGATCTAAATTATATACTTCTTCAGGAAGAAAGAAAAAATTACCTTCTTTTATTATTTTATATCTTGATCTAGCATCCTTGGTTCTTGAATCTTCAAAAATATCTTTTTTTTTATTAATTAAATCAACTCTTATAGTACCATATTTTATAATTCCTGAATTTTTTATTCTATATTTAGGATCATTAAAAATAGCAAAAATATCATTTTTTTTTAAAATGCCGTTTTCTGGGATTTTAAGAATAAATTGAAATAAAGACTTTTTTTCATATTCATTTTTTTTTTTATTCAAAAAAAAAAGAGTTTTTTTTTTTTTAATAATTCGCGAAAAATTGTAATTATATAAAATAATACTGGAATAAATAAAATTCCAAAAGTAATTTAAAAAGTTATCTTTATTTTTATAATAATTCAAAATTTTATTTGCAATCGGAAGTTTATTATCTAACTTATCCTGATTACGATAAAATATAAAAAAAGATTCATTACATTTTTCAAAATGTCCTGCTAATATCCATATATGACCTGTCATACATAAAAGATGAACATTACTATGTATATATTCAGATGCATGCTGAACTTTTGTACTCCAATGCATTTCTCCAGATAAATTTGAATAAATATATTTTTGAACTTTTTCTTTAAAAGGAGATATTTTAGCACGAACTTCTGCAATAACTTGTTTTGATTCTACATATTGATTACTTTGAACTAAAAGCATACTTTGTGGTGGAATAACCAAATTATGTAATTTTTTTTTACTTTTAATAATAACAGATAAATTATTATTACATATCCACGCAGGATGGCCATGACGAGTACGTGTAGGATAAACTGAATCTATATCAAATTGAATAATTCCATTAAAGGGTGTTCGTACATGCTCTGCAATATCACCTGTAAAAACTCCACCAGTATGAAAAGTTCTTAATGTTAACTGAGTACCTGGTTCTCCAATAGATTGCCCCGCAATAATACCTACAGCTTCTCCCAATTCTATTAAATTGCCGTGAGTAAGACTCCATCCGTAGCATAATTGACAAATCCATAACATACTTTTACAAGTTAAAGGAGAACGTATAAAAATTGGGGTTTTTTTAATAGTTACTAAAGAAATAGCAAGATCAGTTGTTATATCTTGATTACGAATAGCAATACATTTTTCATTTATATATATATTTTCTGCTAATATACGACCGATTAATTTTTGTTGATTATTTTTTTTTTTATAAGTATCGCGTGAAGGAGTTACAAAAATACCTTGAAAAGTACCACAATCAACTTTTCGTACCACAATATGCTGAACTACTTCAACTAATCTACGTGTAAGATATCCAGCATCTGATGTTCGTACTGCTGTGTCAACCACTCCTTTACGAGCGCCATAGCAAGAAATAATATATTCTGTTAAAGATAATCCTTCACGAAAATTACTTTGAATAGGCAAATCAATAATTTGACCTTGAGGGTCTGACATTAAACCTCGCATACCTACTAACTGATGAACCTGTGATGTACTTCCTCGAGCTCCCGAAAAAGACATCATATGGACTGGGTTTAACGGATCTGTCATCCGAAAATTAGGATTCATTTCTTGTTTCAAATATTCACTTGTTGCATACCACGTTTCTATTAATTGGCGTAATTTTTCCACCGCATGAACGTTTCCATAACGATAATTTTTTTCAGAAGTATATCCTTGTTGTTCCGCATCTTGGATTGGCCAACTTTTTGAAGGTGCTGTTAAAAGATCATCAATTCCTAACGAAATTGCAGCTTGAGTGGCTTGTCTAAAGCCTACGTTTTTAAGTTGATCTAGAATATGTGTTGTATATGTAATACCAAAGTGAGCAATTAATCTGCTGATAAGCTGTTTTATGGCAGTTCTATCCATCACTTTATTATAGAAGAGCATTTTGGCTGGTTCTGCCATAATAAAAACCTCTTTATTGTTATAAACAGGATATACCAATAGATTCAAGCCATTTTATCTGACTTTTTTATTTTCATTTGTAGAAAAAAAAATGAATATTATATAATTATAGCTGGTAAAGGTTTATCTCGAAATTGCGAAGCCTTTAAAATACCTTGAATAGCTTCTTCTATTTGTTGATTAAATATAATACGACCAACAGTTGTGCAAATATAAACATTGATAATTTGTTCTTTTTTATTTTTTCTAAGTTGGTAATGTTCATAAATTTTAGAAAAAATACCGGAAGAGTTATATTGAACTTCAATAGGTTTTTCACGATTTATTGACGTAATTATTCGTAATTTGGTTTCCCATCGAAGCCATAAAGGACTGTGTAATTCGATTTTCTTTTGTTTTTTAGCTTTTATTACATCATTATAACTATAAAAATAAGGTGTTTTATTTAAAATAACTTTGTTATTACTATGTTTATAAGGATGATTTTTGTTACCATAAATACCTTGATGATTTTCAATTGTTAATATATAAAGTCCAAGAAGCATATCTTGACTTGGTACAGAAACAGGATCTCCTGTAGCAGGGGACAAAAGGTTTGTGTGAGAAAACATAAGTAATCGCGCTTCAGCTTGAGCTTCTAAAGATAATGGTATATGAACAGCCATTTGATCTCCGTCGAAATCTGCATTAAAACCTCCGCAGACTAGTGGATGTAAACGAATAGCGCGACCTTTTATTAAAATAGGTTGAAATGCTTGTATGCCTAATCTATGTAAAGTAGGTGCTCGATTTAATAAGATAGGGTGTCCTTGCATAATTTCTTGAAGTACTTTCCATATAATAGACTCTTTATTTTGAATCATACTTTTAGCTGCTCTGAGATTAGGAGCAAGATGTCGTCCGATTAAACCTCGAATAACAAAAGCTTGAAACAATTCTATTGCCATTTCTCGTGGTAAGCCACATTGATGTAATGGAAGAGAAGGACCAACTATAATGACAGATCGCCCTGAATAATCAACTCGTTTTCCGAGTAAATTTTCACGAAAGCGTCCTTCTTTTCCTTCAATAACATCTGAAAAAGATTTATAAGGCCTATTATGACTATCTTTCATAGGTTGTCCACGAATGCCATTATCAATAAGTGCATCTACAGCTTCTTGCACTAATCTAGTTTGACAAACAACTAAACCTCCTGGTGTAGAGCCACTTCTAGCTGAAAAATCAATCAGAGTATTATTTCGATAAATAACTCTTCGATATAATTCATTTAGATCAGAAGTAATTAATTCGCCTTCGCCTAATTCAATCATAGGCCGTAATTCAGGTGGAAGAACTGGTAAGAAAGATAAAACCATCCACTCTGGTTTTATATTTGTCTGAAGAAATTGTTTCGCTAATTTTATACGTCTTACTAAAAGATCTTTTCTTCTTTGAATTTTTCGGTCTTCCCATTCATTTCCTGTAGACTTTTGTTCTACCAATTTTTTCCATTCTACATATGCATAATCCATAACTATTTGAAGATCTATATTACTTAATTGTTTTTTAATAGCATCACCTCCAGTAGCTATTTCTCTAATCTGAAATGCTTCAAATCCACGTGAAGAAAAAAAACGAGGAAAAATGTCTCTCCAAGATTGATCTTCATATTTAAATAAACCTCGTAATTTTAATAAAGTAGGTTTTTTTGAAATAGGTCTAGCTAAAAAAAGATTGGGATAGGTTTTTTTTTTAATTCCCCCCCCGAGAATCGGACATGAAATTTTTTTTTCATCCGGCTCAAATAGCATTAAATTTTACTGTAATCATAATAAAAATATAAACCCTATATATATATTTTTGTTTCGATACATTAATATTAATATATAGCCATTTATACCTTTTTTATATAAAATTTATATAAAATTACTATTTATTACTCAAGTGATATTAGAAATTTTAATCAATTTTTCTATTTTTGAGTAATCTTACTTTCTTTAAATGATATATTTTTTTACAAAAATACCTCTAATGTTTTTAAATGTTTTTAGGATTAATAAGAAATTATCTTGTTTATATATATATTTATTTTTCTAATCCTTTAGGTTCTCGTTCTATTTCGATGGATATAATAATATTTAGCGTATATATGCGATGAATAAACTGCAACATCCATTATAAATAAATATAGTCATAACTTTTTCTTACTAAATTTTATTTTTTTTACGAAATCTCTAAATAACGAAGTAAAATATATATAAAATACATAAATATAGTAAATATTTCTATATTTATATCTATATAAAAATAGAAACCCTAGATTAAGTACTTTTAGTAGTTATAAATTTACGTTTTTTTGAGTTTTATGTTACTTTTTTTAAGAAACATATCAAACTTAGCGATATCCTTCTAATAAATAAAATAGGATAACAGTTTTATTAAATCTGTATAATTAAGTTTTATAAACAAGTCACACATCGCAATATACTAGACTTTCTAATTCTTTAAGAGGTTTAGCTAAAAGGTTTGCAATATAACTAGGTAAGCGCTTTAAATACCATACATGTGTTACTGGACAAGCTAATTTAATGTATCCCATTCGATATCTTCGAACACGTGATTCAATAAATTCAACGCCACATTGTTCACAAAATTTTGAATATTTCTCAATTGTTTGATATTTTCCACAAGCACAAAGTCCACTTTTAATAGGACCAAAAATACGTTCACAAAATAATCCATCTTTTTCGGGTTTATGTGTTTTATAATGTAAAGTATATGGTTTTGTTACTTGCCCGACAAGTTCTCCATTAGGTAAAATTCTTTCAGCCCAACTCCGTATTTGTTCAGGAGAAGCTAATCGAATTCGAAGATGTTGATATTTTTCTCGATGAATCATAAAATTGAAATTTATTTTTTTATATTAAACGTCTTTAAAATTTATATTTAAGTTTGTTTCAAATATAACGGAATGATCTAATTCTAAAGATAAAGATCGTAATTCTCGAACAAGTAATCGAAAAGATTCTGGAGCAGTGCTAGGCTTAGGTATTGGTTCTCCTGTTATAATGGCACCAAGTACTTCATAGCGAGCATGTATATGATCGGATTTAATAGTAAGCATTTCTTGTAAAATATAAGCAACACCAAACCCTTCTAAAGCCCAGACTTCCATTTCTCCTACTCTTTGTCCTCCACGTCTGGATCTTCCTCTAAGAGGTTGTTGAGTAACAAGTGCATAAGGTCCACTAGAACGTGCGTGAATTTTATCATCAACTTGATGAATTAATTTTAGCATATAAGCTTTTCCTACTGTAACAGACTGTTCAAATATTTCTCCAGTTCTTCCATCTATTAAACGACTTTTTCCAGGGTTTTCAGTTTCAAATAACCAAGGGTTTCCTGTTTTTGTACTTGCTTTATGAAGTTCTGAAAACACTAATTTTCTTGAAGCTTCTCGTTCATATCTTTCATCAAAAGGAGTTATTCGATAATGTTTTTTTGAGAAGTGTCCGGCTAAACCAAGTAAGCATTCAAAAATTTGTCCTACATTCATTCGCGAAGGTACCCCCAAGGGACTTAATACCATATCAACTGGTGTGCCATCCTGTAAATATGGCATATCTTGTTTAGGTAAAATTTTTGAAATAATACCTTTATTACCATGTCTTCCAGCCACTTTATCCCCTACTTGTATCTTTCGTTTTTGTGCTATATAAACATGTATTATTTTTTCGTAATTACTAGAATTTTCTTTTTTCGAAATCCATCGTACATCAATAACCCGTCCTTTTCCACCTGAAGGAACTTTAAGACAAGTTTCTTTTGCAGTAGCTACTTGAATACCAAATATAGCTTGTAATAATTTTCCTTCTGGAGCACGCAATGATTCTTCTGTTTCTTGAGGTGTCAATTTTCCTACTAAAACATCTCCTGTTTCTACCCATGATCCTGGTAATACAAGGCCATTTTTATCTAAATGACGTAGTACACTATTTTCTAAATGAGGTATTTCTTTAGTAATTTTTTCAGGGCCTTGACTTGTAGTGCGAGATTTAATTTCATATCTTTCAATATGAATTGATGTATAAATATCTTCATATATTAAACGTTGGCTAATAAGTATTGCGTCTTCAAAATTATACCCCTCCCATGGCATATATGCTACTAAAATATTTTTTCCTAAAGCTAATTCCCCTTTTAGAGTTGCTGCGCCATCTGCTAAAATTTGCCCTTTTTTCAAAAAACTTTGTTGAGTCACTAGTGTCTTTTGATGCATGCAAGTACTATTATTCGAACGCTGATATATAGTTAAATGTGTATTTGTTTTTTTTTTATTAATGTCAATCAAATTTATTTTTTTACTGTCAGTATATAAAATTTTCCCACTTCGTTTTGCAATCGCTATACTTCCAGAATCTAGAGCTGCTTGGCTTTCTAAACCTGTTCCTACAATACATTTTTCAGGTTTTATAAGTGGAACAGCTTGACGTTGCATATTAGACCCCATTAAAGCACGATTTGCATCATTATGTTCTAAAAAGGGAATTAGAGAAGCTCCAACAGAAAAATATTGTAAAGGATAAATACTTCGAAGATGTATTTGTTCCCAAGCAATAGCTAGGAATTCTTGTCGATATCTAGCTGGAGTTATTTGTATTTTTTGTGTACCTTGATCTAAAGCCAAGCAATTTCCGGTAGCTATTCGGTAATACTCGTCTTCTCCGGCAGATAAATAAATAACTTTTTCTTCTTTGGAAATTTTAGATATTTTATAAAAAGGACTTTCTAAAGATCCCCAATTATTTACTTTTGCATGAATTGCTAACGATGCAATAAGTCCGGCATTCATACCTTCGGATGTTTCAATAGGACAAATACGTCCGTAATGACTAAAATGAATATCTCGTACTTGAAAACTAGCTGTTCGTCGTGTTAATCCTCCAGGGCCCAAAGAGCTTAATCTTCGTTTATGCACTATTTCTGTTAATGGATTAGTTTGATCTAGAAATTGGGATAAAGGGTGTGAACCAAAAAATTCTTTAAAAGTAGCTATTAATGGAGTTGGAGTAATTAAACTTTTAGGATTAGGTAAACGTTTTCGTTTAGTTGCTCCGCGTATAATTTGGCGTACTGAATTTTCCAAACGTGTTAATGCTAATTTTGATTGATCTTGTAATAAATCTGCTACTGAACGAATACGACGGTTTTTTAAATGATCTATATCATCAAGTGCACCAAGACCAAATTTTATTTTTATTAAATAATCTATAGCAGCTAAAATATCTTGCGGTAATAAAAAATATTCATTTTCAGGTACGCTAAGATTGAGTTTTTTATTTAAATTTAATCGACCAATTTTTCCTAATTCACATCTTTGCTGAAAAAATTTTTTTTGTAATTCTTTACGTATAGATTCGGAAAATATAAGATCTCCGCCTATACAATATAATTGTTTATAAAGTTCTACTATAGCATCCTCAGTAGATTGAGGATGTTCTTTTTTTTTTTTCTTCTTCAAGGAGTCTAAAAAAATTTTTGGAGAACAAACACTGTCTAGAATCTGTTTTATGGTTAGACCCATGGCTAGTAATAAAACTAAAATTGAAACTTTTCGTTTTTTACTTATACGAGCCCAAATTCTTGTTTTGCTATCAATTTCTAATTTTAGCCTTCCTCCCCAATCAGAAATAATTGTACTTGTATATATAGAAATTCCGTTATGATCTAGTTCCGAATTATAGTAAATACCTGGACTCCTTAAAATTTGATTAATGATTACTCTTGCAACACCATTAACTACAAAAGTGCCTTGAGAATTCATTAAAGGAATACTTCCAATAAATACAGTTTGTTTTTGTATTTTTCCTTTTTTTTTTTGAGCCAATTGAGCTGGTACATATAAATCTGAGGAATATGTACTTGATTGATATACAGCATCTCTTTCTTTTATTACAGGTTCTGCTAATTTGTATTCTTTATCTAATAATCGGAATTCAAATTCTTGATCTGGATCTTTGATTTTAGGAAAATAACTAAGTTCTTCAATTAAACCTTTATAAATAAAACGATGAAATCCTTCAAATTGTATTTTTCCAAATTCAGGGAGTACAAAAATTTCCGTAGTTTTTTCTTCCTCTAAAATAGTGTTAGAGTCTATTTCATAATATCAAATCTAATTTTTTTTTCTATCTAATTACATAAAAAAATATTTTTTATTAAACTTTTTTATTTCCTTATTATTTTTTATTATGTCAAATATTTTTTATCTAAAATAGAAAAAAAGAGACTTGATTAAAAAAGAATTAAGTTTTATAATAATGTAGCTTATTATTAATAAACTAAAAAGTTAGTAGTAATTAAAAGAAAGTTATAAAACTTTTACCAATACTTTTATAAAAGGCGATATGGCCAAGTGGTAAGGCAGAGGACTGCAAATCCTTTATCCCCAGTTCGAATCTGGGTATCGCCTCGATAATATAAACAAAATATAAAAAAGATTTGGATTATCTATTATGTCATATTTTAAATAAAAAAAGGTATTGCTCTATATTTTGATATAGCCTATTACTTTCTTCTCTATTTAAATTTATCATTAATAGACAACCCTAATATTAAGAATAAATCAAATGAGAAAAAAAAGCAAGTGTTATTATAAATCTATAATAATTCATAAAATAAGTATATATATTTATAAGGTATCTATAGAAATTTATACCAAAAAGACTATAAAAAATATATTTTTGCTTATTTATTTACTAAATATTATTTGAATTCATTTAATTTTAGCATTCATGAAAATATATTAGTAGTAAGTAATATTGCTTTGAGTGTTATAATGGTAATTTTTATGTTTTTTTTTTACTTTTAGTTTGGAGAGGAAGCAAATTCTAAAAATTAGATTGAAAACCTAATTAGTTTAATGCTTTTTTATTTTCAATATTAAAAATAAAAAAACATTAAACTAATTAAATTATATGATTTAAATTGTATAAGAAATAAAAAAAGTATAATCAACTTTTTCCCATCCTTTATAAATTTTTTTTCTTAATTTTATTTTTTTATAGTTTGTATTTTTTTCTAGGATTTTCTTCTCTAAAATAAAAAGATTATTGTCTTTTTCAGAGAAAATTGTAAAATTAAATTTATTATTACGTAAATATAGACTTTCCGCTATAAAAAAAATAGCTGTTCCACTTAAAAGTATTTGGGATAATAAAAGAATTGGATCTAAACGCCAACCTTGAAAAATAAGAATTCCTCCACATAATAATCCAATGGATGAAAAAAAAGAATCATAATATTGAGATAGGTTAATGTTTTTATTTAATTACATGTCCCCCTCTAAAAACCATACATGATATGTTAATTTCTTTATGGCTTAAGCATTAAAATAAAAAAAAATTTAGATTTTCAATACTCTAAATCCAAGTAAGTGTAAAAAATATTTTTGAAAATAAACTTTTTGGATTGTCTTTTACCTGTTTAAATTTATTTCTGAAAACAGGCTTATTTTATTTGTACTTCGTCAATTAAAAAAAACATACTTTAATATCTTTAGGTTTATTTATCATTTCGTGGATTGAATTATTTTATTTCTAAAGAAATAAAAAATTAATTAAATAAAAAAAGCAATATATTCGATATAATATATAACATATTACTTTTTTTATCTAATTATAATTCCACTTTAATTTTAAGATTTAAATATGTTTGCGGAATGTTATAAAAATAAGTTAAATTTTAACCATAGATTTTCTTTTTTTAGATAAATTAAAAATTTTTTTTCAAGTTTTATATTTGTTATTACTAATAAATAAATTGAAATTTTATAATTTAGTTAAGTACACTCTAAATCACACCTCTAGATACATTAAGTTCCCTTATTCGAAGGGCATATAAAAGTATACCTACTATAATAAGCCCTATTCCTACTATAGTGCTAGGACCTAATTCTATATGAATCATATAATAATAAATAAATGAAATTAAAAAAACTAAAAAAATTATATATAATTTTTTTAGTTTTTTTAACTTAAATTTTAATATTGTAAAAAACTAAATATTTAAATAAAAATACAATATTATTTGATAAATCCAAAATTCTTAATAATTAAAAAAATTCTTATTAACTACCCTGGCTATATTAACTACCCTGGCTAACTGTTTGTACATAGAGAATTAGTAAAAAAGCTGTAGGGATTAAAATGAACAATGCAGTAGCAATAAATGCAAGAATGTTTACTTCCATATGTTTATTATATTAGTGTTTAATTTACAATACTAAAGAATATCATCTGATTTTTATTTATAAATTTTTTATATCTGTTTTTTATCAGTATAATTATTAGATCAATAATATTAACCAAAATATTTTAAATAAAATAAATATGATTTTCTTTTGAGTTTAACAAAATCATTGATATCAAATAAATAGTATAACATAAGATTATTTTTTTATTATCAAAAAAATACTGCCTTGAAGAGGACTCGAACCTCCACGCTTTAAAGCATAAGATTTTGAGTCTTATGTGTCTACCATTTCACCATCAAGGCCTATGAAAGAATTATTATGTTCAGGAAGTTATTATATAATAATAAAAACAAAAAATCTAATTTTAATTTGTTTTTTTAGTTATGTTATATATATAGCATAACTAAAAAAACAAATTAAAATTTTTACTAGTAACATAAAAAATATTTAATAGTTAAAAAACTATTAAATATGTGTAAAACTATTTAAATTCAAATTATTTTGGAGTATATTAATAATAGGGTTCATAAATATTCCTAAAAACATAGAAGCAATTACACAAATAATTATACTAATTTCAATTGAATTTATATAGAAAATAGAAAAAGAAAACCCTGTATATTTTTGTATATAAGAAGTAACTTCTTTATTTTCTGTAGTAATTAATAATTTAACTATTTTCAAATAATAATATATGGAAATAATACTCGTGAAAAGTCCTATAAAAACTAAAAAATATGAACCAGCTTTCCATGCGCACCAAAATAAGTAAAGTTTTCCAAAAAAACCGGATAATGGGGGAATACCTCCTAAAGACAATAAACATAAAGTAAGAGAAAATGTTAATAAAGGATCTTTTAAAATTAATCCACTATAATCTCGAATATTATCTGTTCCTGTACGTAATCCAAATAATATAATACAAGCAAAAGTTCCTAAATTCATAAATATATAAAATAGTAAATAAACTATCATACTTGTATATCCATTAAAATCCCCAACAATTATTCCAATCATTAAATATCCAATTTGACTTATTGAAGAGTATGCAAGCATCCGCTTCATACTTGTTTGAGTAATAGCTACTAAATTACCTAATATCATACTGCAAATAGCTAATATTTCTAGAATAAAATGCCATTGATTGAAAAGAGAGGGGAAGACAATATTGAAGAGACGAGCTAATAAAGCTAAACCCGCTATTTTTGAAGCAACTGAAAGAAAAGCAACGACTGGGGTGGGAGAGTTAGAATCGAAACGAAGATTACTCATTCTTTTCTTTCATTCAAAACTGTGCATGAAATTTTTATTTCACACAGCTCCTAAGTAACAATCTAAATTGATATTACTTTCCTCGTGTATGTATAGAAAAAACTAAATATTAGAATTTTATTAAAATGAAACTTTACGAGAAATCCTTTTTTAGTTATTTTTTTTTTAATATTAAAATTAAAATTACTTTTGTTATTGAATAAAAAATTACCTTAACGAAGTTTAATAAAAAAAACCATCTAAATTTTTTCGTTTTAATAGTCATGAATTTTTTATTTTAGGGTTTTTTTTTAAATAGATACGTATAATACACTCATAATCTTTGAAGGAAAAAAGATTATTAAATAGTATTTTTTTTTTAATACTTAAATTTTAGAATTTTAGTTTATTTCATTTATACTATTTTTTTCTTCAAATTACCCCTAATAATCAACTTATCATTTTTTTATTATTTTAACTTTGTTTTATTTCAGATTTAATTTAAATTTATTAAAAAAAATTTTTATTTAATAAAAGTTATGCTTTATTTTGAGTGAAAACAATAATTTTTTTTTTATTTTGCATGGCTATAAAATATTTATAAATATCGTAAAAATAAGAAATTATTTTGTTTTTTTATTTATAGAAAACGAATCACACTCCTTCATACACATCAGGAGTCCATTGATGAAAAGGTACTAAAGAAAGTTTAAATCCAATTCCTGCAATAATAAATACAAGTCCAAGCAAACTTCCTGACGAATTGTACATTTCTGTATTTATAAGCCCATTCGCTATTTTTTGAAGTTGAAATTCTCCTCCTGATAAACCATATAACCAAGAAAAGCCATACACTAAAATAGATGAACTTGTTCCACCTATAAGTAAATATTTCATAACAGCTTCGTTAGATCGGATATCTTTTTTGGTATAACCAGATAATAAATATGAACATAAACTTAAACATTCTAGAGACACAAAAATAGTAATTAAATCGTTAGCGCCACATAAAAACATTCCTCCTATAGTTGCTGTTAATATAAAAATAAGAAATTCCATTATTGATAATTTTGTACATTCAATAAAATCAATAGATAAAGGAATACATAATATTGAACATAATGCTATAAAAATTCGAAATATTCTGCTAAAGTTATCATCTTGAAAATTACCTGAAAAACTAATAGTGGGTTCTTCTTGTAATTGAAAGAGTAAAATAATAATACTTAATGACAAACTTAATAAAGAAATATAAAATAATAAAGATTTATTTTTTATTTCTAAAATTAAATCTAATATTAAAATAATTATTAGAGAAAAAATAAGAATGCATTCGGGCAAGATAGTACTTTCGTAAAAAAAAGAAAGATTAAATTCTAAGTCCATAAAAATTTTCTCAATATGTAAAAAAATTCTAGTATTTGTATATTTTATAAATAATTTTATTAGTAAAAATTATAATAATTTTTACTAATAAAATTATTTATAAAATATTAATCCTTTTTAAAAATGCTTTGTATATTCTTTTTTCAATTTTTTAAGAAAATACACTTTTTTATTCTCAAAAAAATCAACGAAAATGAGCAAAAGCTCTATTAGCTTCAGCCATTCTATGAGTTTCTTCTTTTTTTCGGATTGCATCCCCATTATCTCTAGCAGCATCTATTAATTCATAACTTAATTTAAAAGCCATATTTCGACCTGAGCGCTTTCTAGATGCTCCTAATAACCAACGAATAGCAAGAGCTTTTCCTTGTGCAGATTTTATTTCAATTGGTACTTGATAAGTGGATCCACCTAAACGTCTTGCTTTCACTGTTACATTAGGAGTTACTCTACGTATAGCTTGACGTAAAACGGATAGTGGATTTTTTTTTGTTTTTTGTTTAATATTTTTCATTGCTTTATAAAGAATTCGATAAGCTAATGATTTTTTTCCATGTTTAAGAATTCGATTAACCATCATATTTACTAATCGATTACGGTAAATTGGATCAGATTTTCCTGTTTTTTTTTCTATGGTACTGCGACGTGACATGATATTAAAAAATAATTAAATAATTTATTGAAATAAAAAAAACTAAATAGTTTATTTTGGCTTTTTCACTCCATATTGTAGGGTGGATTAATTAAAAATATTAAAAATCTCCCTTCAAACCGTATATACAATTTTTATTGAATACGGCTTTCGATATTTAAAAAAAAAACACATATATATATATGTGTTTATGTTTTTTTTTTTTTTTAAATACTTACTCATTTCAAATTGAGCATCCGTTTTCTTTTTTTAGAAAATCATGTATTTTATTAATTTTACAGTAAAATCTTTAGGTCTAAAAAAAATAAAAAAAAAATTATGTTAATTTTTTGATTTTTGTTTTTTCTTTTAACTCGTCCTAAAAAAGTTAAAATTATTTAATTTTTTAGTAAAAATGAGTTAGGGAATACTTTTTTTATTTAATAAATAAACCTTAGATATTTAAATATGTAATTCGTTTTAGCCTGCTTAAGTCCCTTTACAATATTTTCATCTTCTGGTTAGCTATATTCACATGTTTTAACAATTAACATGGTATTAATTTATAATACAAGTTTAAAATAATAATATACAACGCACTAGAACGCCCTTGTTGACGATCTTTTACTCCTATAGCATCAAGAGTTCCTCTAACAATATGATATCTTACACCAGGTAAATCTTTTACTCTTCCTCCTCTTACTAATACTACAGAATGTTCTTGTAAGTTATGACCAATACCAGGTATATAAGCTGTAATTTCAAATCCAGAAGTTAATCTTACTCTTGCTACTTTACGTAAGGCAGAGTTTGGTTTTTTTGGTGTTGTAGTGAAAAAGTTAACAAAAAAGTTACCTTTAATGTCACTTTACAAAACCGTACATGAAATTTTCATTTCATACGGCTTCTCGTTTAATTTTTTGCTAAATAAAAAAAAAGTAAAAACATTTTAAATAATTTTATATGAAATTTCATATAATAATTTATAAATATTTAATATTTATCTTTAAAAGTTAATTTAAATTTAATTTAAATAAACAATTTTTAATTTTAATAAATATAATTTTAATAAATAATTAAATAAATAATGGAATATTTCACTAAAAAATTGAACGGGTTAATATAAGCTTATCCATGCAATTATGCACCATCACTATAATTGATTAAGAATTAATTTATGAAAATATTATTTAACTTTTGTGCTTTGATTGGGTTAACTTGTCTGAGATAATAGCTTTGATGACTTACGTTTAAGGGATATTGATATCAGATATAATCTGATCAATGTATAAAGCTTACAAACAGGAATAATTATGGCCAAAGAAAGAATCAGCTTCTTTTATCAGTTATTCTGGGTTAGTTAAACCTTTGAACTGCTTGCATCAGTCTTACTTTCCTTTTTTCTTTATCATGCTCTCTGGTCCTT